CCAATGCCATTCTTAATTCCACCAATTACTCGTCTATCAAAAAAATGAGTTAGTGCGGATAATCCTCTTATACCCCTACTTAGGGTTGTTGAATAAAAAAGATCTATGTAAGCACGATTCGATGACCAAGTATATATCACATTATGATGATTATTTTGTCCCAAAGAAGTCTCTTAGGACTCATTTTCACAAATGAATTGATTAAGTCCAAATTCTGTAAAGATGAAGAAACAGGCCTATAAAAAAAGAATGCTACAAAGATTCCTACATAGGCTATACTGACTGAAAAAGTTTCATTTGTAAGAAAATCATACCAATCCGCAGAATTGTTCGAATTTTGATGTAAAAGATTGATAGACGGAGTTAACCAGTTGGATAATATATTCCTATTGAAATCCATTCCTCCTTGATCGAAAGGAATTCCTATAGATCCAACACACAAAGTAAATAGAGCCAACCCAAGCAGCGGCAATAGCATAGTATTATGCGATTCATGAGGATATGGGGGAATTTCTTTATTGATATTGACAAAATGAGTCATTTTCATAAAGGATCGCCTCCTATTTTTTACATTCCCACCCATTGGACCCATTGGATCTCTTTTTTCGAAAAAAAGGAAGCCCTCTCATTATTATTCATTGTGGATAAAAGAAGATCTTTGTGAATTCCTTTCCTTCCTTCTTTACCCCATATGGCTATTGAATAGAACGAGCTATTTTTTTTTCCACTGAAATTTTGAAAAGAAACGTTTAAATGCCCTTCAAAGGTAAGTAAATAGATCCGAAACATATAGAATGCAGTTAATCCTGCTGTGGAACAAGCTATGATCGCGAAAATAGGTGAATACAACCAACTATCGTTAAGAATTTCGTCTTTTGACCAAAAACAAGCAAGAGGTGGAATGCCACAAAGAGAAAGTGTACCTAACAAAAAAGCAGTTTTTGTAATTGGCACATATTTTTGGAAACCCCCCATAAGAGCCATATTCTGACTTTTCTCTGGAGAATATCCAATAATTCTTTCCATTGAATGAATAATGGATCCAGAGCCTAAAAATAATAATGCTTTCGAATAGGCATGAGTGATCAAATGAAATAAAGCAGCTTGATAAGACCCCATACCGAAAGCTAACATAATATAACCCAATTGCGACATTGTAGAATAAGCGAAACTTCTCTTAATGTCTATTTGAGCCAGAGCCAAAGTCGCTCCTAAGAGTACTGTTATTATACCTATCAAAGAAATGAGATTCATTACGTAAGGTATAACTGCGAAAAGAGGCAGAAGCCGGCCTACAAGAAAAATGCCCGCTGCTACCATAGTAGCAGCATGTATAAGAGCCGAAATCGGAGTGGGTCCCTCCATGGCATCAGGTAACCATACATGAAGGGGGAATTGGGCCGATTTCGCAATTGCACCGAGGAATAATAGGGCGGCACACAGAGTCAGAAATAAAGAATTTATCCCATGATTCTCAATCAAGTTATTGACTATTTTGAACAAATCTCGAAATTCGAAACTACCCGTTATCCAATAAAGACCTAAGGTTCCCAATAATAAACCAAAATCCCCCACACGATTAGTTACAAATGCTTTTTGACAAGCATTTGCCGCAATTGGTCGCGTGAACCAAAAACCTATTAATAGATAGGAACACATTCCAACGAATTCCCCAAAAATATAAATTTGTATCAAATTAGAACTCGTAACTAATCCCAACATGGAAGCATTGGAAAAACTCATAGAAGCAAAAAATCTCAAATATCCTTGATCATGAGACAGATAATTGTCACTATAAATAAGAACCAAGATTCCAACAGTAGTAATTAATATTGACATAATAGAAGTCAGTGGATCGATCAAGTCGCCAAACTCTAAGGAAAAATCATGATGGATGGTCCAAGACCATACATATTGATAAATAGAACTCCCGTTTATTTGCTGAATCGCCAGGTCGGCCGAAAAAAGCATAACTATACTTAGTAATAAAACACTAGGAAAAGCCCACATGCGACGCAGATTTTTTGTTGTCGTTGGAACAAGAAGAAGTCCCACTCCTATTGCTAGAGGAACCGGAAGCGGAACGAAAGGTATGATCCATGCATATTGATATGTATGTTCCATAAGAAAATCAAAGTTTTTTCGATTCTTAGTAATTGAATTGTTTCCGATTCACCAGCTCTTATCTCTTTCGGAAGGAACAATCAAATAAAAAAATCAAAATAGGAAAGAACTCAAATAGAATTTTCCATTTTCAATCATTCCATTAATTCTTACAAGAATTTCTATTCATAGAACAAGTAAAAAGAATTCTCGTACTTGATTCTGATATGGGTCATAGGATCCATCAATAACTCGACCCAATCAAAAGAAGACCTGGGTATTCATTCGTTTATTCGGGATAATTCACTAATTCTGATTGAGTGGAGTAAGCTGCCTAGGCTTCGAGGAAACTCTACGATACCTATCACTTCACTAACTGTCACTGCGCTTCGAATTGAAAGATGAGAATTTGGAGATAGTATGAAATCCATCTCGGGAATTGCTTTTAACCGAATTATCGATTCGATTGTTACTGGCGCCGGGATTTGATCATTACCCGAATGCAGTCGGTATCGCGCCTATCTTCTTTTTTAGTTCTTTACACATCGGTTCGATTTATCTGATATAATATATTATATATCGGGACTTCGAATTCTCAGGCCTGTCTTATTCTATATTCTATTCTATAGATTTCCATACTAATACTAAAAGTAAAAAGGTTTCCATTGTAAAAGTAAAAAAAAACCCACAGGAGGTGATTCAAATGTTACAATTGTTTCGACGAGTTCGTGTATTCTTTATTTTCTCCGCGAGGCATTCGAATTTTAGAAACTGGTTTTCTCACTTTCTCATAGGATTGGGGAAATTTCTCTTTTGGGCGTCGTGGGGTGGTGTCTTGGTATTCTGGTGCCGGGGTGTATAAATCCCCCGGGCTTCTTGGAATCCGCCATATACTTATGTGGATCTTTGGGTTCGAGATTTTGATACTGCGGAAGAAATTCAGCGGATAGACTTTCAAATTCAAAGAAAACGGTTTCAGTCAGCAAAACACTGGTTACTTTTCAATGAGGCGCTTCGCCGGTTAAAATCTGGAGAGGATCTGTTACGACGCCAGGGGGAGGTCGAGGGGGAAAATTCCAGCGATCTAGAGCCCCTAAAGTCATTCCTACGACTGGAAAGGGGTGTCGCAAGGGGATTATATGAATCTTGTGGCGTGTTAACGGCAGAACTTTCCTTGTTAGACGAAAGGAAGTCCCGATGGTTATTAGTCGAGTCCCCAAACAGCCGAACTGGTCGAACTGCATCCCTCCACATCCACAGGAACAGCCAACTCCCGGAAGTTTTGAGCCAAAGTTCCATCAACCGGAGGCTCCACGAGGATTGGACGGCCCCGCCTTCCGGTTCAGGCAATCGACTGATTGCGCCGGGCGCAGAACAAGATTTACGGCCTGCGTGGCAGGATCCGCCGGGCCTACTCTAATGTTCTATATTTTAGATCTAGGATAGTATATAGTATATTGATTCATGATCTAATTAGACTAATTAGATCATGAATCAATCGAACACAAATTAGAGATTCAGAATTCCCGGTTATATTTCAAGTTTCCTACTGGCGAGGTGGGAACTGACCGGGAAATCCTACATACACACTTTTTGGGGGTACCTTGCATGTTCAATACGAATCATTGGTTGGTCAAATTAGGGGGCGTTTTCGCAGTGGCTTTCGGGGGGATAGCTGGTCTCAATTGGGGTTGTAATGGGCTCTTTTTGTGGTTTTGCGGTAACCCGCAAATTTCGCCGCGTCAGCCCACGGCGATTGTTGCCTTCCTTGAAGAGGAAGAGGTGGAAATTCTAGCCACAGAAAGTCAAGTCGACCATGACAGGTCTAGTGGAACGGTCGAACCACTCGACTCTAAGGCAAGTATTTCACTTGCATAGGAACTTTAAACCGTCCTTTCAGAGGAAGAAGTTCGGATTCTAGCCACAGAAAGTCAAGTAGACCATGACGGGTCGAGTGGCACGGTCGAACCACTCGACTCCAGGGCAAGTTTCCCAGTATAAGGTCTTGATCTTGAAGAGATACTTCTTCAAATCAAGACTAAAAACTAAAAAGGACCTAGTAAAAGAAACCGAGGCAGCGTCTGCAAAACTCTCTTCCAAAGTAGTTACCGTTTTTCACTTGCTATCTTCCTCCTTACCTTACCGGTGGTGAGCAGGAGGTATGAAACTCCTGATCTTACAACTCGGGATCGGGATGTATTTCTATTATTAGTATTAGAGAGAATCGTGGACGTCTATCTGTCAGAAGAGAAACACAATCGAGCATTGCTAAAACAGCAAATTCGATGCTTACAATTACAAAATACAAAACGATCTTGAGAACTTCGAAAAAGATCTCAAAATCTTAGAAGAAAATATAGAAAAAGATCTTGTAGGGTTGACTCCTGGGGATATCCAAAGGAAACGAGAGGAAAATGAAACAGCTACGAGTGGGCTCTGTATTCAAATCGAAATCAAGAAGTTGGACTTAGACTTTCACAAAATAAGGTACCAGACGGTATCTTCAAAATCAAAAGTGGAAAACGTTTATATGGATCTGATCCTAAATTGTCGAAAATGGGACCTCCGCTATTGAGGTAGTGGGAGAATTCGAAAAACGCCTTCTGGACGAGGATCGGTCCCGCCTACAACTCCAAAGAGACACTATTGAGCGCTTGACGCAAGAAATAGTGCTCTTAGAGCAAAATGCACTGAAGCAACATGATTCCGATCTGGCAAGGAGGACGTTGACTCAGAGGGCTCTCGAGAACCCCCATCCGAGGGTCGGAATCGGGCGCTTCATTGACAAGGGCGAATCCAGAGCTTCTGGGCAGCATAAGATCCGTCCTAAGGTTAGCTTGGGGTCAAGTTCAATCACTCTGGGCCCCAAGGACAGGGTAGGAGATCGCAAGGGCGAATCCAGAGCTTCTGGGCAGCATAAGATCCGACCAGACTAATAATTTCAAAGATCTATGATAGGGGTGCTCGCCCCACAGAAATGGTTCATTATATCTCAAAAAAAGGGCTGTGTATGGAACTTCGGGTTGATTAAACGAACTAAAAAAAAAAAATGACTGAAAAAGTAAGGAACGGGGGGGGCTCTGCTATCCTCCGTGAATATTCTGGTTTGATTCCGTTTTGTGGGTTTCAACCCTTGGCAATAAATACAATAAAATATTGAATCTATTTAATTAGATCATGAATCAATCTAACACAAATTAGAGATTCAGAATTCCCCGTTCTTTTTCAAGTTTCCTACTGTCGAGGTGGGTACTGAACCGGGGTCGAATTGTTAAAAAAAAAAACAAAGCGAGGTGATTTTCATGTTACAATTGTTGCGACGAGTTCGTGTATTCTTTATTTTCTCCGCAAGGCATTCGAATTTCAGAAACTGGTTTTCTCACTTTCTCATAGGATTGGGGAAATTTCTCTTTTGGGCGTCGTGGGGGAGTGTCTTGGTATTCTGGTGTCGATGTGTACAAATCCCCAGGGCTTCTTGGAATCCGCCATATACTTATGTGGATCTTTGGGTTCGAAATTTTGATACTGCTGAAGAAATTCAGCGGATAGACTTTCAAATTCAAAGAAAAAGGTTCCAGTCAGCAAAACACTGGTTACTTTTCAATGAGGCGCTTCGCCGGTTAAAATCTGGCGAGGATCTGTTACGACGCCAGGGGTAGGTCGAGGGGGAAGATTCCAGAGATCTAGAGCCCCTAAAGTCATTCCTACGACTGGAAAAGGGTGTCGCAAGGGGATTATATGAATCTTGTTGCGTGTTAACGGCGGAACTTTCCTTGTTAGACGAAAGGAAGTCCCGATGGTTATTAGTCGAGTCCCCAAACAGCCGGACTGGTCCAACCGCATCCCTCCACATCCACAGGAACAGTCAACTCCCGGCAGTTTTGAGCCAAAGTTCCATCAACCTGAGGCTCCACGAGAACCGGACGGCCCCGCCTTCCGGTTCAGGCAATCGACTGATTGCGCCGGGCGAAGAACAAGATTTACGGCCTGCGTGGCAGGATCCGCCGGGCCTACTCTAATGAATTGAATTTCTATATTTTAGATCTAGGAAAGTAAGGAAAGCTGGGCTGTCTTATCCTCTCTGAGTATTCTGGGTTGATTCCGTTTTGGTGGTTTCAACCCTTGGCAATAAATACTATGAAATAGTATATTGAATCTATTTAATTAGATTATGAATCAATCTAACACAAATTAGAGATTCAGAATTCCCGGTTCTTTTTCAAGTTCCCTACTGTCGAGGTAGGGACTGACCGGGAAATCCTAGACACCTTTGAGGGGGTACCATGTATGTTCAATCCTAATCATTGGTTGGTCAAATTAGTGACCAAAGTGGGGGGCGTCTTTGCAGTGGCTTTAGGGGGCATAGCTGGTCTCAATTGGGGTTGTAATCGGCTCTTTGTGTGGTTCTGCGGTAACCCGCGCCCATCTACTCAAGCCCGCCTAGAAATACTTGATGAGACTTTAGAGTTCAACAAAACGCTCTTGGCCGAAAAAGAGCGAGAGTTTTTCACAAGAATTAATCGGATTGGACTTTTGGGAAACTGCATTCCCAAAAATGGTCCAAAGAACGCAGCAATGCGTGGTTTCTTAGACGAAACCATAAACACTCATAAGAGTGTGATCAAATCAAAAGAAATTCCACGCTTGTACTTCAAGATTTCCCTTTTGGAAAGTGCAAAAGCGAAGCTTCAAGACAAAGATCAAAACGGATTTGCTCCATGAAAGGGAAAGCTGGGCTGTCTTATCCTCTCTGAGTATTCTGGGTTGATTCCGTTTTGGTGGTTTCAACCCTTGGCAATAAATACTATAAAATAGTATATTGAATCTATCTAATTAGATCATGAATCAATCTAACACAAATTAGAGATTCAGAATTCCCGGTTCTTTTTCAAGTTTCCTACTGTCGAGGTAGGGACTGACCGGGAAATCCTAGACACCTTTGAGGGGGTACCGTGTTCAATCATTGGTTGGTAAAATGGGCCGGCGTCTTCGCAGTGGCTTTAGGAGGGATAACTGGTCTCAATTTTGGTTGTAGTATGCTCTTTGTGTGGTTATTCGGTAACCCACAAACTCCTCCGCGCCCATCTACTCAAGTCCGCTTACAAAAACTTGATGAGGCTTTGGAGTTCAACAAAACTCTCTTGGCCGACAAAGAAAAAGAACGCGAGTTTTTCACAAGAATTAATCGGATTGGCCTTTTGGGAAACTGCATTCCCAAAAATGGTCCACTCCAAAAAGGGATGCGTAGCATCTTAGACGAAACCATAAAGACCCATCAGAGTGTGATCAAATCAAAAGAAATTCCCCGCTTATACTTCAAGATTTCCCTTTTGGAAAGTGCAAAAGTGAAGCTCCAAGACGAAGATCAAAACGGATTTGATCCATGAAAGGGAGAGCTGGGCTGTCTTCTCCTCTGTGAGTATTATGGTTTGATTCCGTTTTGGTGGTTGCAACCTTCCGTTTTGGTGGTTACAACCCTCATATTGTCATGTTGGCAATAGTAGATTTGCTCTATATAATTTTATCATGAATCAATCTAAATAGATCTGTTTAGGTATTCATGAGTACTGTGGAAAATCCATAACCGTCGAAATTCTCGGATTCCCCTGGTAGAGGTAGTTCAACCGCGATTTTCCCTTCAAACAAAGTGAGGAATTCGACTTATGCAAACTCTCTATGAGTTATTTATCAAAGCAGCCTTCGCCTTTGGACTGGCGTTCGGCGGGATAACTGGTATCAATTTTGGTTCTAGTATTTTCTGTTCTTGGTTATTCGGTAACCCACAAACTCTGCGTCGGCCCCCCGAAGTTTTGACCGTACTGCAAGAACAGGATGACACTGTAGCCGCAGCAAGTCAAGTCGACCATGGCAGGTCGAGTGGAAGTCGAAACGCACGCCTCGCAGGCAAGTCTCGCAAGGGAACTTTCGACCGTACTGCACGAAAAGAAAAGGATGAAACTGTAGCCGCAGAAAGGCAAGAAGACATCGAGCATGGGAGCGTCGACCATGCCGAGTCAAGTTCGTCTCTGACATTGCAGGAGGCGGCGTTGCAACAGTATTACGCGAAAGTGGAACAGTCGATACTTCTGCAAATCCGTGCCAAAAGTGACCTGGTAATCGCAAACCTGAAGCAGTGCATACAATTACAAAACAACCTCCGTGCCGGGCGTACCTGAAGAAACAACGAACTTTCCGCCTTAAAGCCAGGGCAGCAATCCCCAGCTGCATTGACAAGCTATGGGGCGTATCTAGGCAATCTACGTCTCCGAATAGAATTAAAAACGGAGGAGATTTGCCGCTTAAACAAAGAAAAAGAGATCTTAGAAAAAGCGCTGGAGAAAAAGGAGTCCGATATGGCGGAGAGTACGTTGACTCGGAGGGCTCTCGCTATCCCCCGTCCCGGGGTTAGGTTGAGGGCAAGTTCGAGCCACTCTGCGACTCTCCAAGGACAGGGGGCTTTCCGGTTTAGGAACTGGGCGCCTCATTGACAAAGGCGAATCCAGCGCTGCGGGGCAGCATAAGATCCGCCCAGACTAAGACTAGTCTATTTCATAATTTCATAGATCTATCATAAATCTATGAAAGGGGGGCTCAACCCACAGGAATTTTTCATTATATTTCAAAAAGGGGGCTATGTTAAGAACTTCGGGTTAATTAAACGAATTAAACTGAATGAAAAAGTAGGCAAAGGGAGGCTGGGCTATCCTCTCCTATGTGAGTATTTTAGCATTTTTTCGTTCTTATTCCCCCTTTTCTTAGCTTTCTTTTCTTAGCTTTCGAACTTACCTAGATACTAAAGAATCTAGGTCGATTCTCTAGGTAAGGGGCATGGTTTGATTCCGTTTTGGTGGTTGCAACCTTCATATTGTCATATTGACAATAGTACATTTGCGCGATATGATTCTATCATGGATAAAAAAATCTATTTATCCATGATCCGAAACGGAAAGAGGTCGCTCTCTAATTTTGAAATTGTGGAATTCACCGGGGTATGCTAGTTGAACCCTGAATAGTGAATGCCCGCCATTACAAACCCAACCAACAATATATAATATATATAATAGAAATAGTATGCGATTGAGGAAACGGAAGTGTAAGTATTTAGGGGGAATTCTCAGGACTGTCTTATTCTATATTCTATTCTAGCGGTTTCCATAGTAAAAGTAAAATCCAAAGGGAGGTGATTTTGATGTTCAAATTGTTTCGACTAGCTACTCTAGTCCGTTTATGTATGCAGATAAGCAACTCAGTCGTATATATAGTTTGTTGTTTTGTAAATACCCTGGCAGTTTTTGTGTCTAGCCTGCACATTAGAAAAGAAACGAAAAGAATTATGAATATTATACCACGGTTGATCGGACTTAGCTTGCTTAATCTCTTTCTACTGACTAAGCGAGTGGTTAATCTCTTTCAAAGTCTCGTAACCATGTTTGACAACATGGCGCGATCTGGGACTGTGTTCCATGCTGTAACGTCGATATTCCGCGAGTTAAATGCTCTTATTTGGCTTTTGGGGTGTTTGTTCCCGAAACCGAAACGGAAGCCTCCATCAAATCCGATTCCTCCGGCTGCGGAAATGCGAGATCTTCGAAGGGAGGAAGCCGACAAGTAAAGTTAGTGGGGCGTGGATACCTTCTTGGACGACGAGGCAGACCTCGGGGACGAAGCCGAGCAATCATTCCTAGAAGAGATGGACCGAATACCACAATACCAGACGCGGGTGAAATGAGACTTTGGAGTGGCTTTAGGAGGTATAACTGGTATCAATTGGAGTTTTGGGATTCTATGTGGTTGGTTATTCGGTAAACCAAAAGCTCCCTTAACTCCGCGGCGGCCCCCTGCCCAAGTGAGGGAACTATCTACCGTACTTGAAGAACAGAATGAAACTGTAGCCGCAGAAAGTCAAGATGACCCCAATCTGGGGAGCGTCGACCATGGCAGGTCGAGTGGAACGGTCGAAACACACGCCTCGCGGGCAAGTCTCGCAAGGGAACTTTCGTACGTACTGCAAGAACAGGATGACACTGTAGCCGCAGAAAGTCAAGAAGACACCGAGCATGGGAGCGTCGACCATGCCGAGTCAAGTTCGTCTCCGACATTGCAGGAGGCGGCGTTGCAACAGTATTACGCGACAGTGGAACAGTCGATACTTCTGCAAATCCGTGCCAAAAGTGACCTGGTAATCGCAAACCTGAAGCAGTGCATACAATTACAAAACAACCTCCGTGCCGGGCGTACCTGGATAAACAACGAACTTTCCGCCTTAAAGCCAGGGCAGCAATCCCCAGCTGCATTGACAAGCTATGGGGCGTATCTAGACAATCTACGTCTCCGAATAGAATTAAAAAAGGAGGAGATTTGCCGCTTAAACAAAGAAAAAGAGATCTTAGAAAAAGCGCTGGAGAAAAAGGAGTCCGATATGGCGGAGAGTACGTTGACTCGGAGGGCTCTCGCTATCCCCCGTCCCGGGGTTAGGTTGAGGGCAAGTTCGAGCACTCTGCGACTCTCCAAGGACAGGGGGCTTTCCGGTTTAGGAACTGGACGCCTCATTGACAAAGGCGAATCCAGCGCTGCGGGGCAGCATAAGATCCGCCCAGACTAAGACTAGTCTATTTCATAATTTCATAGATCTATGATAGATCTATGAAAGGGGGGCTCAACCCACAGGAATTTTTCATTATATTTCAAAAAGGGGGCTATGTTAAGAACTTCGGGTTAATTATTAATTAAACGAACTAAAAAAAAATGACTGAAAAAGTAAGGAAAGGGGAGCTGTCCTATCCTCTGTGAGTATTATGGTTTGATTCCGTTTTGGTGGTTATAACCTTCCATTTTGGTGGTTGCAACCTTCTTATTGACAATAGTATATTTTAAATATATAATTAGATCATGAATCAATCTAAAAAAATTTAGATATTCACAATTCCCGGTTCTTTTTAAAGTTTCTAACAGTCGAGTTAGGGATTGACCGGGAAATCTTATACCCCTTTAGGGAAGGGAGGTACAAATGTTGAGTACTTTACTTGGTGGGTCAACTTATTGACCAAAGGGGCCGTCGTCTTCGCAGTGGCTTTAGGAGGGATAACTGGTCTCAATTGGGGTTGTAGTATGCTCGTTGTGTGGTTGTTCGGTAACCCGCAAACTTCGCCGCGTAAGCCCACGGCAATTGTTGCCGTCCTTGAAAAGGAAGAGGTGAAAATTCTAGCCACCGAAAGAAAAGTCGACCATGGCGGTTCTAGTGGCACGGTCGAACCACGCGACTCTCGGGCAAGTCTGGCACTTGCAGAGGAACTTTAAACCGTACTTCCAGAGGAAGAAGTTCCGATTCTAGCCACAGAAAGAAAAGTCGAACCTGTCGGGTCAAGTGGAACGGTCGAAACAACAGACTCCCAGGCAGTAGAAGGTCTTGAAGAGATACTTCTTCAAATCAAGACCAAAAAGGACCTAGTAAAAGCAACCGAGGCAGAGTCTGCAAAACTCTCTTCCAAAGAAAGTAGCTACAGTTTTTCACTTGCTATCTTCCTCCTTACCGGTGATGAGCAGGAGGTATGAAACTCGTGATCTTGAGACTCGTGATGTAGTTCTATTATTAAAGAGAATCGTGGACTTCTATCTGTCAGAGGAGATCCACACGCGCAACTTAACAAAAGAAAAGATTCTTCGCTTAAATTTAAATATTAAATAATAAATAAAGGAAGATCTCAAGATCTTAGAAGAAAGTAGGGAGAATAATAAAGATATTGTAGGGTTGAATCCGGGGGATATCACAAGGAAAAGAAAGCAAACTGAAACAGATGCGAGCGGGCTACGTGTTGAAATAGAACTCAAGACGTTGGACTTACAATTTCACCGAATAAGGTACCGGGACCTATCTTCCAAAGTAAAAAAAAAATTATAGGGATCTGCGCCTAATTGTCGTGAGGGGGACTTCCGCTCTTGAGGTAGTGGGAGACTTAGAGAAAAGACTTCTGTCAGAGGATCGGTCCTTCCTACAACTCCAAAGAGAAACAATAGAACACTTGAAGCAAGAAATAGTCCTCTTAGAAAAAGGAGCGCAGTCCGATCTATCTGGCAAGGAGGACGTTGGCTCTCGCGAACCCCCGTCCGAGGGTTGGCTTGAGGGCAAGTTCAAGCACTCTGCGACTCCCCAAGGACGGGGGGCCTTCCGGGTTCGGAACCGGGCGCCTCATTGACAAAGGCGAATCCAGCGCTGCGGGGCAGCATAAGATCCGCCCAGACTAGTCTATAAAAAAAGTAAGGAAGGGGGGCTGGGCTATCCTCTGTGAGTATTATGGTTTGATTCCGTTTTGGTGGTTGCAACCCCCATACTGTCATGTTGACAATAGCAATAGTATATTTGCATGATAGAATTAGATCATGAATCAATCTAAATAGATTTAGATATTCATAACTCCCGGTTATATTTTAAGTTCCTAACAGTCGAGTTAGGGATTGACCGGGAAATCTTATAAATGCTTAGGAGGTATCATGCATGTTCAATCATAATCATTGGGTGGTCAAATTAGTGACCAAAGTGGCTGGCGTCTTTGCAGTGGCTTTAGGAGGGATGGCTGGTCTCAATTTTGGTTGTACTAGGCTCTTTGTGTGGTTATTCGGTAACCCACAAACTCCTCCGCGCCCATCTACTCAAATCCGCTTACAAAGACTTGATGAGACTTTAGAGTTCAACAAAACTCTCTTGGCCGACAAAGAGCGGGCTTTTTTCACAAGAATTAATCGGATTGGCCTTTTGGGAAACTGCATTCCCAAAAATGGTCCAAAGAACGCAGAAATGCGTAGCATCTTAGACGAAACCATAAATACCCATAAAACTGTAATCAACTCAAAATCAAAAGAAATTCCCCGCTTGTACTTCAAGATTTCCCTTTTGGAAAGTGCAAAAGTGAAGCGCCAAGACGAGGATCAAAACGGATTTGATCCATAGCTGTGCTATCCTCTGTGAGTATTATGGGTTGATTTCGTTTTGGTGGTTGCAACCTCCATATTATATTGTTATATTGTAAGGTTGACAATAGTTGATGTTGATTTGCGCGATCTGATTCTATCATGAATCAACCTAAAGAGATATAGAGATATTTTTTTTAGGTATTCATGACTCCTGAGTAGAATCCCTAACCGTCGAATTAGAAGATTCACCGGGAAATCGTCGTTTACACTTTTTTTTTTTTAAACCACCCGAAGTAAAAATCTTATGTGGAATCATTGTCAAATTATTGACCAAAGGAGTCTTCACCTTTGCAATGGCGTTGGGAGGGATGACTGGTATCAATTTTGGTTCTAGTATTCTCTGTTCTTGGTTATTCGGTAACCCACAAACTTCGCGCCGGCCCCCCGAAGTTTCGACCGTACTGCAAGAACAGGATGGCACTGTAGCCGCAGCAAGTCAAGTCTACCATGGCGGGTCGAGTGGAACGGTCGAAACACACGCCTCGCAGGCAAGTCTCGCAAGGGAACTTTCGACCGTACTGCACGAAAAGAAAAGGATGAAACTGTAGCCGCAGAAAGGCAAGAAGACATCGAGCATGGGAGCGTCGGCCATGCCGAGTCAAGTTCGTCTCTGACATTGCAGGAGGCGGCGTTGCAACAGTATTACGCGAAAGTGGAACAGTCGATACTTCTGCAAATCCGTGCCAAAAGTGACCTGATAATCGCAAACCAGAAGCAGTGCATACAATTACAAAACAACTTCCTTGCCGGGCGTACCTGGCTAAACAACAAACTGTCCGCCTTAAATCCAGGGCAGCAATCCCCAGCTGCATTGACAAGCTATGGTGCGTATCTAGACAATCTACGTCTCTGAATAGAATTAAAAAAGGAGTCCGATATGGCGGAGAGTACGTTGACTCGGAGGGCTCTCGCTATCCCCCGTCCCGGGGTTAGGTTGAGGGCAAGTTCGAGCACTCTGCGACTCCCCAAGGACAGGGGGCCTTCCGGTTTAGGAACCGGGCGCCTCATTGACAAAGGCGAATCCAGCGCTGCGGGGCAGCATAAGATCCGCCCAGACTAGTCTATTTCATAATTTCATAGATCTATGATAGATCTATGAAAGGGGTGCTCAACCCACAGGAATTGTTCATTATATTTCAAAAAGGGATATTTAAGGAACTTCGGGTTAATTAAACGAATTAAACTGAATGAAAAAGTAGGCAAAAGGGGGCTGGGCTGTCCTCTGTGAGTATTTTAGCATTTTTTCGTTCTTATTTTCCCTTTTCTTTTCTTAGCTTTCGAATTTACCCAGATACTAAAGAATCTAGATAGATTCTCTAGGTAAGGGGCATGATTTGATTCCGTTTTGGTGGTTGCAACCTTCCTACCTTCATGTTGACAATAGTAGATTGGCGTCGTATATTAGGATTCGTGGATGAACGGATCTATTTATCCAGCAAAGGATCCATAAAATTCGCCATCGAATCTATTATGGGATTCACTGGTTAGGATCGATCTAACCCAATTTTTTTTTTTCAAAAATTCGAATAACCCTATATTCATACTATAACATAGGAACAGTAAGAACTCGAATTCTTATCAATACTGGAACTCATAGGGAAGAAAGTGGATTTATGGATGGAATCAAATACGCAGTATTTACAGAAAAAAGTGTTCGTAGGGAAGAAGCCATATATTTCTAATGTCGAATCAGGATCAACTAGGACAGAAATAAAGCATTGGGTCGAACTCTTCGTTGGTGTTAAGGTAATACCTATGAATAGTCATCGGCTCCCGGGAAAGGGTCGAAGAATGGGACCTATTATGGGACATACAATGCATTACAGACGTATGATCAGCGTCAACCGAGGGAATTCTATCCCACCCCTTTTACATTGAATATGCAAAATATTTTGTATTTTGCAATTCTAAATCAAGGAGTCTCAAAATGACTAAGCTATTGGCTAATCTCTTTCAAGGTCTCGTAACCATGTTTGAGAGCATGGCGATATCTTGGACTTTGTTAAATGCTGTGACGTGGATGGTCGGGTGGTTGTTCTGCCCGACACCTAAAGCTTCTTCAAATCCGCCGCGTCCAGTCCACCCGCGGAAGTGCGGGAGATTTCGAGTGTAATGGAAGATGAAAATAAAGATGTAGCCGCAAGTCCCCCGGACAGCGATTCGGGGGGCGTCGCCCAGATTCAGATTGGCGAGTCGAGTTCGCTTCCGGCAATGCCGGAGGGGGCGCTGCAACAGTATTACGCTAAGGTGCAACAGTATTACGCTGAGGTAGCGATACGTCGTCAAATCAGTGCCAAGAGTGACCTAACCAGAACCAGTGCGTAGAATTACAAAACAAACTCATTTCCGGGCGTACCTAGATAAACAACGAACTTTCCTCCTTAAAGCCAGGGGAGCGACCAAGGGCTGCAGTGAGAAGTTTTGGTGCGTATCTAGACAATCTACCTCTCCAAATCAAATGAAAAAAGGAGGAGATTCGCCGCTTACGCGAAGATCTTGCGGTCTTAAAAAAATCGGGAGAAGTAGATTCTCTAGGTAAGGGACAAATCTTTTTGGTTTGATTCCATTTTGGTGGTTGCAACCTTCCTATTGGCATGTTGACAATATTGTATTGGCGAGGTATGATTTTATCATGGATAAATAGATCTGTTTATCCACGATCCAAAACGGAAAGAGGTCTATCTATTTCTATAAAATAGATAATAACCACAAAAATCTCTTTTGATCTGAGACAGATCGAAAAGAGAAACAAACATTCAATTCACAATTGACTCAATCACACACAGGATCCATCAAATTCGAAATTATGGAATTGAATTCACCGGGTTATGATATTTCAACCTTACTATCATTAACCATTTTCATTCTCTAGGGAGCTTCGGCTCAAGAGTGAAAAAAAATGACCATGTTGAAAACTCTGTGATCTCTCTTTCTTAGAGGGGCCGTCTTGTGTTGGGGGTTCTTTGGTAGTGTGAATTTCTTTTGGGGTTTTTTCTTCCCGAAAGATTCTTCGAATCCGCCGCGTCCTGCAGCGACTATTGGGGTTCGGGATCTTCCGACCGAAATGGAGGAGGGTGAGATGGAAGAGACTAAAATGAAGGAGGGTGAGATGGAAGAGGGTGAACTCGCGGAGACTGAACTCACGGCGACTCAACTCGAGGAGATAGATCTGGAAATCAAAACTAAGACTGACCAAGTGTCAGCAAACCAATTCGAATTCATAGAACTATCTACCAAACTACACAAAGGATATACCCTGCTAAACGCACGACTTTCCTCCTTAAAGCAGGTCGAGCGCCCGAGCGATTTAGTGAAAAGAAGGGATGACTATTTGACAAGCGAGATCAACCGCCGAAAAAAATTGGAGGAATCGATTTCCGTCTTACTCGAAGAAATTTCCGTCTTAGAAAAAGAGAAGGCCGAGTTACTAGAGAGGGCCCAGAAGGCTGCTGCTATTCCCTCCGCAGGAGCAGTCAAATTCCCGGGGTTAAGTTGAGCCAAAGGTCAATCACCCTGCGGCTCCACAAGGAAGCCCAAAAAGGCGCGCCTTCAGGTTCAAGAAACCGGCTCACTGCGCCAGGAGAAGGAGAATCCAGCGCTGCGGGGCAGGACGAGAGCTCCCCGGCGACCCCGGACGAGCTATAGTGGAACTAAGTATTTAGGGGGAATTCGAAAACCTCTCTTACGATATAGATTCGAATGAGGGTTCGGATAGAAAGGTACCAATCAGTAGGAATTCTTCTTTCTTCGGATATTGTATGTTGTAAAAAAGGTTCCCCTAAAAATAAACAAGAACCTATCCCATTTTTTACCTAGGAATAGTCTATGCGAGGCACGCGTATCTCCATTGTATGTTATCAAGGAAGTATCATCTAGGGAATAAATAGAATAAAATAAAAAGAATAATCCGAACAATACATGTCTTTCACATCCAACTCTAAACAATGAGCAACCTCTTCATTTTTGAATGGCGGTTCCAAAGAAACGTACTTCTCTGTCAAAAAAGCGTATTCGTAAAAATATTTGGAAAAAAAAGGGGTATTGGGCAGCGAGAAAAGCATTTTCATTAGCGAAATCTCTTTCTACCGGGAATTCGAAAAGTTTTTTGTACGACAAAAAAACAAAAAAAAAAAAAGAACCAAGTTTAGGTTTTGGAAGAATCTGAATCAATATGACTCCCTGAATTGTTATTTCTAAAATGAAGGATTCCCAGTAACTCATATTTTTCTTTTCAACGGATCAATACGAGACGGGACTGGTTATTGCGGTATGCAGAATAAGAAGTCCTCTGCTTCTGCTTACTGTATTCTCCATTTTTTGACGAAGTAGTGAAGGACAAGATACAAAGTTTTAGCTTTCTTTTTAGTAGGTTTTTCGAATTTGTGAGATGGGGGTTGTCATTTTCCTCATCGATTCACTTTTCAGAATACACTAACTAAAAGAAAAGTCTTCTTTTTCCTTTAGGAAGGATTTTTTTGGATTATGTATTCCTAATATCTAGTCCAAATACAGGTCCTATATTTGGGCTGTGGAATCCATCAAGATCTATATCTATATATAGATATAGATCTTGAGAGCTTTCTTTTCTTTAGAAATATAGAATCTTTTTTTTTTTTGAAGTACGCTAAAATTCCGAGAAAGATTGAAACCTTTTAGTTCTATGACTGGATAGAGGACAGAACTATCTAGTTCCAACTGCTGCATTTCCATTCCAGGCGAAGTGAAACCAATGGAAAGCTCTTTGTGAAAGTGAAACCTAACACCCTACGATCCCACAATACTAATGATTGTTGAACGTTCAATTAGTAATTGAAACGAGTGTTTTTTCATTGATTGTCAGATTCCCTAAAAAAGATTTGATTGAATTGACTCCTTAGAATCTCGACGATTGAATATGGATGGGCTATTATGTTTTCGAGTAAGCCGCTATGGTGAAATCGGTAGACACGCTGCTCTTAGGAAGCAGTGCTAGAGCATCTCGGTTCGAGTCCGAGTGGCGGCATCTTCGAAAAGAGATACAATAAATCATTCTAATGAATAATGAATGGAATTCCTTATTTCCATTCCAGTCTTGAAGGATCCCCCTTTTCTTTTTTATTTTAGGATTTTTTTATGATATTCTCGACTTTACAACATATATTCACTCACATTTCTTTTTCGATCGTTTCAATTGTAATTACTATTTATTTACTAACCTTATTATTAGTCTACGAAACGCTAGGACTCTATAATTCGTCAGAAAAAGGCATGATAGCTACCTTTTTCTGTATAACAGGATTGTTAGTTACTCGTTGGATTTCTTCGGGACATTTCCCCTTAAGTGATTTATATGAATCAGTAATGTTTCTTTCGTGGGGTTTTTCCATTATTCATATGGTTCCACATTTTAGGAACCAAAAAACCCATTTAAGCGCAATAACCGCGCCAAGTACTATTTTGACTCAAGGCTTTGTTACTTCAGGTCTTTTAGCAGAAATGCATCAATCCACAATATTAGTACCTGCTCTCCAATCTCAGTGGTTAATGATGCACGTAAGTATGATGGTATTGAGCTATGCAGCTCTTTTATGTGGCTCGTTATTCTCAGTAGCGCTTCTAGTCATTACATTTCGAACACGCATAGATATTTTTGGCAAAAGAAATCATTTAGTAACAGGGTCATTTGTTTTTGATGAGATCCAATACGCAAATGAAAGAGGCAGTGTTTTACGAAACACTTTTTTTCTTTCAGTTAGAAATTATCACATGTATCAGTTGATTCAGCAATTGGATCGTTGGAGTTATCGTGTCATTAGTCTAGGGTTTCTCTTTTTAACCATAGGTATTCTTTCGGGCGCGGTATGGGCTAATGAGGCATGGGGGTCGTATTGGAATTGGGATCCCAAGGAAACTTGGGCATTTATTACTTGGACCCTATTTGCAATTTATTTACATATGAGAACAAATCAAAATGTTCAAGGCACGAATTCCGCAATTGTGGCTTCTCTTGGATTTCTTATAATTTGGATATGTTATTTTGGGGTCAATCTATTAGGAATAGGATTACATAGTTATGGCTCATTCACATTAACATCGAATTGAAGAAGAGACCCAATCTATAGGAACATAGTCTGAAGTTTGTGTGAGTTTTTGAGAACCATTTGAATCACTACTGGATTCAAATGGTTCTCAAAAACTCCAAACGTATCTGATTCGAATGGACTTCATTTTCTTTTTCCTTAAGATAAGGAAAAAGAAGACTTATTTTGTTTCATTGTCCAGCGAATGGTTTTTGAAATCATAGCATTATTTTCTATCTTATTCATGAAAACTATCTTATCTAGAAAAGTAATTCGATAGGATAGCTTCTACCTTGTCAACGGATAGTGAGAGAAGGAAATCCGGATAAATACCAATCCCTATTACGGGTAGAAAGATACAGATCGAAACAAAAAGTTCTCGTGGTCCAGAATCCAAAAAAGAAGAGTTTGGGGCGGGAAATTGCTTGTATCCATAGAACATCTGGCGTGACATAGATAATGAATAAATAGGAGTTACTATCATTCCAATTGCCATTCCAAAAGTAATGAGTATTTTTGGCATTAAAAGAGATTTTGGACTGGTAATTATTCCAAAAAAGACTACCAATTCGGCAACAAAACCACTCATTCCCGGCAATGCAAGAGAAGCCATCGAGAAGCTACTGAACATTGTAAATATTTTAGGCATTGGGATGGCTATTCCGCCCATTTCGTCGAGATAAACAAGACGTATTCTATCGTAACTCGTTCCTGCCAAGAAAAAAAGCGCACCACCAATAAATCCGTGAGAAATGATTTGTAAAATGGCTCCATTTAGTCCTGTATTGGTTATAGAACCAATTCCTATAATTGTAAAACCCATATGAGATACAGAAGAATAGGCTATTCTCTTTTTTAAATTGCGTTGGCCAGGAGATGTTGAAGCTGCATAGATTATTTGAACTGTACCTATTATCATCAACCAGGGAGAAAATATAGAATGAGCGTGGGGTAAGAATTCCATATTGATCCGAACCAATCCATACGCTCCCATTTTTAATAAGATTCCGGCTAGAAGCATACACGTACTGTAATGTGCCTCCCCATGGGTATCTGGTAACCATGTATGTAAGGGTATAATCGGTGATTTGACAGCATAAGTAATAAGAAATCCAAAATAGAATAGTATTTCCAATGCCACCGGATACGATTGATTCGCTGAGGTTTCAAAATGTAAGGTTGCTTCGTTGGAACCATAGAAACCCATGCCCAGAACTCCCATTAATAGAAAAACAGAACCCCCTGCAGTGTACAAAAGAAACTTTGTAGCTGAGTACAAACGTTTCTTTCCTCCCCACATGGATAGAAGTAGGTAAACAGGAATTCATTCTAACTCCCACATGATAAAAAAAAGTAAAAGATCTCGAGAAGAAAATGATCCTATTTGGCCGCTGTACATTGCTAACATCAGGAAATGGAACAATCGTGAATCCCGAGTCACTGGCCGAGCCGCTAAAGTCGCTAAAGTAGTGATGAATCCCGTCAGTAAAACGGGTCCTATGGAAATTCCATCGATTCCGAGTCTCCAGTGAAAATCCAAAAAATGGATCCATCTAAAATCCTGTTCTAATTGGATTAAGGGATCGTCAAATTGGAAATGATAACAGAATGCATAGGTCGTTAGAAGTAGGTCTATTGTGCATATAGAGAGAGTATACCACCTAATCATCTTATTTCCCCTATGAGGAAAAAAGAAAATGGAAGAACCCGCGGATATCGGCAAAATCACAATTATTGTTAACCAAGGAAAAGAATTCGTGGTAAAGACAAGATACACTTTGACCAAAAAACCCGTGCTCGAAATAATCTTTTTGATCGAGTACGGGTTTTTGTCGGTAAGGAGAAAAAAATGGGTTCAAGTAGAGTTTTCTAGAACGTATCAATAAGCTAGCCCCATGCTTCGCGTTGTCTCATGCCATAAATAAACCCGGACACTCAAGAAATCTGTTGGACAAGCGGATTCACACCTCTTACAACCTACACAGTCTTCTGTTCTTGGGGCAGAAGCAATTTGCTTAGCTTTACATCCGTCCCAAGGTATCATTTCTAATACATCTGTGGGGCAGGCTCGCACACATTGAGTACACCCTATACATGTATCATAAATCTTTACTGAATGTGACATGGTATCTATCCACTTTTTGAACGTCATAAATTTTCGATCTAGTAAAATCATAAAGGAATCATATATGGTAGACACCAGACGAATCGAGGGTTTACCAGAATCGATTTCGAATCAATCTACTTCTGGATCTGCTCATGATAGCGGTCCAAGATACTTTGATTTATTACGTTTTAGCAAACATGGGCCTAGGTTTGTTTCTATCGTACATACCAATTTGAATTGGTGAATATTCTATTCAGTATTTAGATGATTACCGCTATTTATTCAGCAAGTTCGATTGATTGATACGAGTGGATTTTCTGTTACGATGAATTGACGAAACAATAGCAGGTCCAATAGCGGCTTCAGCGCCTGCAATAGCTATCACAAAAATCGCGAAAATGTCTCCTTTTAATTGGCGACTATCAAAGAAATCAGAAAATGTTACGAAATTCAAATTCACCGCATTCAGTATAAGCTCAAGACACATAAGTGCTCTGACCATATTTCGACTTGTGATCAATCCATAAATACCGATAGAAAATAAAAAGGCACTCAAAACAAGTTCATGTTCAAGCATCATTGACCAACCCCTCATCAATCTGGATTTATTTGCTTTCAATAGGAACAAAAACTCCACCTTAATCCATTTTATTGACTCGAATCTCACAAGTGCAGAACAAAGGAAGGTATTGGTACTAGAATAGATTGAACTAAAACCATTTCCATTTTATACATGAAAAATCGAAAAATGGAATTGAAGTGAAGGAAAATGGGTGTGATAAGAAGGAAGTCTTTTGAGAGGACAGAACTCTTTCATTCGAAGTCGTTCTTTTTATTACTGACGGGCCATCACAATTGCACCTATTAAGGCAACTAAAAGAATTATAGAAATGAGTTCAAAGGGAAGAAAAAAATCTGTTGATAAATGAGTCCCAATTTGTTGACCATTATTTACAAAATCCTGCTCTAAAATCTAAAATCTGGTTTGATCTTGTAGTCCAAATAATACCGTACCATGAAGTATCTGGGACAGTAGTAATTAGTGAAACAAAAAGACTTGTACAAACCAGGGAAGGTACTCCTTCTCCAACGGTCCAAAGACCGAAATCCTTGTAATATTCTGAATCATTCATGAACATCACAGCGAATACGATTAACACATTTACATTTATGGCCCCCACGTAAATAAGGAGCTGTGCAGCAGCTACAAAATGGGAATTCGATGGAATATGGAATAGGGATATACAAACCAGAACCAACACCAAGGAAAAGGCAGAAAACATGGGATTGGTAAGTAATACCACTCCCAGACCTCCTAATAGAAGAACCGATCCCAAAAATACTAAAATAAAATCGTGTATGGGTCCAGTGAAATCCATTATATGGCAAATAATAGAGAAATAAGCTTAAATGGTTCATGATCTTTTTGACCAGACCGGGAAAAAATAGGTTACCCGACTCTTTTTAGGATATGCTCTGAGTGGAATCCAATCCTAGATTGGGGGTTGATATAGAAATTCTCTAGATATAGAATAAGTATTATTATAATAAATATTATTAAGTTAGAGAGATGTAGATTTCGAAAAAATCACGGATAATGTATTTTTGCAAGACATGATTCTGAGCAATGAATCGGAAATCAATAGCTAGGACAACATATTTAATATTTACTATTAAAAAGGAAAAGAAATATAGCACAAAAAACCACAGGAGCGACATCATATATAATCTAGATAACATATTTACTAATAAAAAGGAAAAGAAATATAGTACAAAAAACCACAGGAGGTGATTTTTATGTTCAAATTCATGTTGGGAGTTTTGCAACGCGCACTTAGCCATTTATGTATATCGATAATCAATTCGATAATAAATTCAGTCAGTGTGGCCAGAATCTTTGTGATAAAATGGAACAGAACCCCTTTCTGGGACCTTTGGAAAAGATCAATAATCGAAGTACAAGTTGTACTTCTATTCAAAATCCACATAGCAGGAAAAACTTGGAAAAATCTATTCCACTTTCTAAAGTACCTTCATTTTATTTATTCTCGAAGAGGAATTTTTATTTATTCGCCCGAAGTAAGAAAACTCCTCCTCGAACTTTTTGTTCGGTTCTTCGAAGTCTTAGAAATTTTTACCGAACTTGTTCTTTTGTTACATATTTTTCTTTTTTTTGATTTCGTTACGTACTTTATTAGGTACGTGATTAGGTTAATGAAATTTTTCCTCAAATGCATTTTTTTGTTTTTTAGATAATATCTATTTTAGATAATATCTATATATATAACAGAAAAATTATGCGATTGAGGAAACGGAAGTGGAAATATTTAGGGGAAATTCTCAGGCCTGTCTTATTCTATAGATTTCCATACTAAAAGTCAAAAGGTTGATTGTAAAAATAAAAAAAAAAGGAGGTGATTTTTATGNNNGCGATTGAGGAAACGGAAGTGGAAATATTTAGGGGAAATTCTCAGGCCTGTCTTATTCTATAGATTTCCATACTAAAAGTCAAAAGGTTGATTGTAAAAATAAAAAAAAAAGGAGGTGATTTTTATGTTCAAATTGTTTCGACTAACTACTCTAGTCCGTTTATGTATGCAGATAAGCAATTCAGTCGTTGTGGCCGGACTCTTTTATGGATTTCTGACCGCAGGGACCATAGGGCCCTCATATCTCTTGCTTCTCCGAGCTCGGGTTATGGAAGAAGGAAGCGAGAAGGATGTATCCGCAACAACGGGTTTTTTGATGGGGCAGCTCATCATGTTCATATCGATCTATTATGCACCTCTCCATCTAGCATTGGGTACACCTCATACAATAACTGTCTTAAGTTTACTCTATCTTTTGGTTTATTTCTTTTGGCGCAATGACAAAGACTTTTTTGATTCGGTAGCGACTACCAGAAATGCAATGCGTAATTTATACACTCAATATGTATTCCTTACTAATATCATTTTTCCACTATTCAACCATTTCGTTTTGCCGAGTTCGACCTTACCCCGAGTAATCAGTATTTATATGTTTCGATGCAACAACAAGATGTTATTTTTAACAAGTAGTTTTGTTGGTTGGTTCATTGGTCACATTTTGTGCATGAAAGGGTTTGAGTTGATATTATTCTGGATACGGCAAAATCATTCTATTAGATTGAATAGGTACCGTGCGGCAGACTTTAGAAATTCTCTGGAGCGAATCTTTACCATTCTATTATTTCTCTCCTGTGTGTACTATTTAGGCAGAATTCCGTCACCTATTAGGACTCAGGATCAGAAAAAGAAAGAAAAAAAAACCTCGGCAACGGTAGAAAAGGGCCAAAGTGCAGACGAAACAGATGTAGAAATAGACACAACTTCCAAACAGGGGCAAGAAGGATCCGCCGAGGCGGACCTTTCCCTTTTTTCGGAAGATTCGAACAACCTAGATGAAAAACTGAAAGAAAAGAAAGACTTCTTCTGTTCAGAAATACCTCTTGTGACTTTTCTTTTCGACTATAACCGATGGAATCGACCATTGCGATATATAAAAACTAATGGATTTCAAAAGGCTCTAAGAACTGAAATGTCAGACTATTTTTTTTATACATGCCGAAGTGATGGAAAACAAAGAATCTCTTTTACATATCCACCAAGTTTGTCAACCTTTTTTGAAATGATAGAAAGAAAGGGGTTTTTGTACTCACCAGATAAACTCCCCTCTGATGAATTGTATAATCATTGGATTTATACCAATGAACAAAAAAGAAATAGCCTGAGCAACGAACTTTTCCATCGAATTGACGCTCTAGAAAGGGGGTCTCTTGATCTGGATGTACTCGAAAAAAGGACGCGATTATGTAATGATGAGACTGCACAAGAATGCTTGCCTAAAAGGTACGATTCTTTTTTGAATGGGTCCTTTCGCGGAACAACCCCAAAATTACCCCCAAGCGTTAAGAAGGAAAATAAGAAGGAAAATAAGAAGGAAAAGGAAAATAAGAAGGAAAAGGAAAATGAGAAGGAAAATGAGAAGGAAAAGGAAAATGAGAAGGAAAAGGAAAATGAGAAGGAAAAGGAAAATGAGAAGGAAAAGGAAAATGAGAAGGAAAATGATTCTTTAATTACCCCTGCAGAGGATTCCAACGAAAAAATGTGGATAAACAAGTTTCATAGTACCCTTTTCCCTGATTACCAAGAATTTGAACAAAAACTAGATACATTTGAGGCACAATCAGTATTCTCAGACCAAGGAAAACTGGATTCGGAAAATCAAGTGCAATATTTATTCGGTGCAAGTACAACTGAACCAAAGGATCAAACAATTCAAAAAAACACAAAGGAGGGACTTGACCTAAAAGAAATTGGGAAAACGGTTCCTCGCTGGATATACCAATTGCTTGACGATTCGGCGGAACTGGACCTGGCGGAAGAAGACCCAGACTGGTCTCAGATTATTTCAAGAACCTTCAAAAATGTCTTCATTTTGGATTGGAAGGACTATTATACGAAGCGGGGGAAGGCGGAGGAGTATGATGATGAGGATACGGATACTGCGGAGATTATAATACGTTATTCGAAACAATCGGATTTTAATCGAGATTTAATCAAAGGATCCGTACGCGCTCAAAGACGTAAAACAGTTATTTGGAAACTATTTCAAACAAATCTGCATTCTCCACTTTTTTTGGACAGAATAGACACAATTTTCTCCCCAATACTGAAAATTATGAATCCAATCTTTATGAATCCAATCTTTAGGATCTTTAGGAATTGGATAGGAAAAGGCGCGGAAGTGAAAACTTGGGATTACGAGGAAGACGAGTCACAAGAAGGAGAGGACAAGGCACAAGAAAGGGGGGACGGGGCACAAGAAAGGGAGGACGCGGCGGAGGCCAAAGCGGAAAAAAGGGAGAACGCGGAGGAGGAGCGACTAGAAATAGCCGAACTGTGGGATAGTACTCCGTATGCGCACAGAATAAGGGGGTATTTGTTACTAGCCCACTCAATTCTTAGAAAATATATTGTATTACCCTCATTGATTATAGCTAAAAACTTTAGCCTTATTTTATTATTTCCATTTCAATTCCCCCAAAAATTCCCCGATTGGTACAAAGATTGGGACGAAGATTGGAAGGCGTGGGGCAGAGAAATTTATGTTAACTGTACTCACAATGGCGTTACAATATCTGAAACAGAATTTCCGCAAAATTGGTTAACAGACGGTATGCAGATAAAAATCCTCTTCCCTTTCCGTCTTCGGTACAGTTTTCAACTACGACCTCATCATAAACGGAAAGATCCAATGCACAAGAAAAGAAAAAAAGCAAAATCTTCTTTTTTAACAACCTGGGGAATGGAAACGGAACGGCCTTTTGGTGCTCCCCGAGAAGAACCTCATCCTCTTGAACCTATTTATAAAGAATTTGAAAAACGAATTAGAGAAGCGAAAAAAAAAAGTTTTCAATTGTTTAAAAAAATGTTAAAAAAAAAAAAAAAAATGTTAAAAAAAAAGGCAAAATGGATTCTAAATCTGTTTATCAAAATCAAACAACTTGAAAAAGGAAATCTAAATAAAAAATTTGGAGTGAGGGAAGGGTATGAATTGAGTGAAACTCAAAATGATAAAAATTTTCTACTAAGGAATCAGATTTTTGATGAATCGTCTAGTCGAATTCAATCTATGGATTGGACAAAATATTCACTTACAGAACAAAAAATAAAGGATCTGTCCGATAGGACAAGTACAATCAGAAATCAAATTGAAAAAATAACAAACGATAAGACAACCAAATTTTTAATACCCGATAGAAATATTAGTCCTAGCGAGGCGAGTTTTGCTGAGAAAAGATTAGACTCCTCAAAAAACCTTTGGCAAATAGTAAAAAGAAGAAATGTGCGATTAATAAGGAAAGGGCGCGTTTTTTTGGTATTTTTCATTGAAAGTATTTTCTCTCAAATTCTCATTCGTACTTCGAACCGTATTGTAGAAATGTGTCTTGAATTACTTCAATTAAAAAAAAGAATTCTTGATACTAGTTACTTTAAGCAAACAAATCACGAAGGAATTGATGAAAATCCAATGAATTGGATTTTGACTATAAAAAATAAGTTTTCTAATATTGATAATAAAAATTCAAAGACTTTTTGTGAGATAGTTTCCTTGTCACAAGCATATGTATTTTACAAATTATCACAAAGACCAGGTATTCACAAATATCCCTTGAAATTTGTCCTTCAATATTCTCGAACATCTCTTTTTATTAAAGAGAAAATAAAGAATTTTTTTGGAACACAAGGAATATTTCATTTCGAATCAAGGCATAAAGAACATGGAAATGCTGAACTGACTGAATGGAAAAACTGGTTAAGCGGCCACTATCAATATGATTTATCTCAGACTAGATTGTCTAAATTTATGTCGCAAAAGTGGCGAAATCGGATCAATCAAAGTCGTAAGGTGCAAAATCTAGACGCACCAAGTTTTGATTCATATGAAAAAAATGAAAAAAACCAATTAATTCTTTTTGAGAAACAAAAAGAAAAAGCAGCTTCATTAGCGGTTAAAACAAAAACAGAAAAATTGAAAAAACATTACAAATATGATCTTTTATCACATAAATATATTAATTATGGAGAAAGAAAGGATTTTTCTATTTATAGATTGCCGTTACAAGGAAACGAAGGTCAAGGGGTTCCCTTGAAGTACATCATGTATAAACCTGATTTTTTTTATATCCGGAGATATAGTAGAAAAAATTCGGATAGAAAATATTTGGATTGGCAAATCATCTGTTTTCTAAAGACGAGACATATTGAGACCTGGATCAATAAAAAAACTAAGATTGCGACTCATTATTCTCCAATAATTAATACAATTGATAAAAAAGATCTTTTTTATTACGCAATTCATAAACAAGTCAACTCATCCCAAAACAAAAATGAATCCCAAAACAAAAATGAATCCCAAAACAAAAATGAATCCCAAAACAAAAATGAATCCCAAAACAAAAAAAAAAACCATCCTTTTGACTGGATGGGAATGAATAAAGCAAGACTAATTCAAACTCAGCGCAGTAAGAAATCGATTTATGAAAAATATGGGATGAACCCGTGGATCATACCAATCAAATTACTTCTTTTCGAGTTTAATAACAATCAAAACATCCGTGATAGTGATAGTCGTGAAAAAAAAAATACCAAAGAAAAAGAAAAAAAGGATCTTGAATTCGAGAATCAAAATCAAGAAGAAAAAAATCAAAATCAAGAAGAAAAAAAACTGCCTGGCCAAGAAAATCCTAGATTAAATCGACCAAACCAAGGGAAGCCTAAATCAAATCAACCAAATCAACAACAAGATGTTAAACAAGAGTCTGGCGCATCAGACATTGAAAAAGAGAAAAAGAAGAAGAAAAAGAAAGGGAAGAAGAAGTGGAAACCACTAACTGACCTAGACATCTTCCTGAAAAAGAAACGTTACGTGGGTTTTCAGTTGACATGGACCAATCTTTTTGAGGAAAATTTAATCACTGTTATCAATATCTCTAGTTTCCTGCTTAGGATGAGAGATCCAAGGGAACTGGCTATATCCTTTTTTCGAAGAAAAGAAATGCCTCTGTCGAGTCTAAAGTATCATAAACCTAAACTTACCCTGGAAAGTGAATCTGAACTTACTCTGGAAAGTGAATCTGAACTTACTCTGGAAAGTGAATCTGAACTTACTCTGGAAAGTGAATCTGAACTTACTCTGGAAAGTGAATCTGAACTTACTCTGGAAAGTGAATCTGAACTTACTCTGGAAAGTGAACCTGAACTTACTCTGGAAAGTGAACCTGAACTTACTCTGGAAAGTGAACTTAAACCGACTCTGGAAAGTGCACTTAAGCTTACTCTGGAAAGTGAACCTGAACCTCCAATTCTATTTCCTACAGCGCTACAAAGTGGAGAAATACTAATCAAACTAGTTCGTATACCTAGAAAATGGGATGGTCCATTAATTATGTATCAAACCATAGCTATTTCACTGATCTATAAGAATAAACACCCAATTACTATTAATAGAAAAACGAATCGAAAATGCCAAGAAAAAGAAAATGTTGATAGGAATGATTTTTCTGAATTCATTACAAAAACAAAACAGGAACAGGAAAAGATGGTTGGGAATATAGATGAAAATTGTTATGATTTGCTTGTTCCTGAAAACATTTCATCTCCTAGACGTCGGAGAGAATTGCGAATTCTAATTTGTTTAAATTCCGGGAAGGGAACTCCGGATGTTGTGGGTAAAAAGAAAGTATTTTGCAACGAGAACAACGTAAGGAACTGTAGTCCACTTTTAACTAATAGTAAGCATCTTGATATAGAGACAACTCAATTCATTAAATTGAAATTTTTTCTTTGGCCAAATTACCGATTAGAAGATTTAGCTTGTATGAATCGCTATTGGTTTGATACTAGTAATGGTAGCCGTTTCAGTATGTTAAGGATACTGATGTATCCACGCTTGAGAATTCGTTTTCGTTGATGATATACTTATCATCAGATATCTTTCGAACAGGTAAAAATTTGTGAAATAGGGTACAAGATACGGCTTCCTCCGAACACATACATAAGAGTTCTTCTCTTTCTTATGTATGTGGAACCGTGATCTGTGGATAAAGGTATTCATTTCATTTTCAGTAGAGCTAGTTTCAATTTCAAATCGATCCGCAGATGTCTGAAACCGAAATGCAAGGGATCTATATTTATGGAAATTTACATAGTGAAATCCGATGAAGCAGATGCTTTTTTTCGATCTTATCTAATCAATTGGATGAATGATTCCTCAAGGTTCACATAATAATCGTGCTAGTTGATGAGAGTGACTTTGGGAACAAAAAAAAGAAANNNAAAAGCCTTCGGATGATCCATCCGAAGGAGACTCTATTTCATTCATAGAAATGACTGTAGAAGACGAAGGGGGTCCTAATCCCCGGCTCGAAGAGACAGGTGAAACAACGACTTATATAATGAAAGAGTCTCCTTCGGATGATCCATCCGAAGGAGACTCCCCTTCATTGCGGGGGGGGGCTGCAGGACACAACCTAATAGAAGATCCGATTGAAACTTCCATCCAAGTGATGGAATGGGAATTAAAAAAAGCACTAATTATAGAAAAAAAGAATCTGATCCTTTCGAGTAGTGAGCGAAGCATCAGCCTCGAGCTCAAATTCAAAAAAATGCGGAACGTCGGGGTCAGCCTAGACGAAATAGAAAGGGACCCTGAGTATCCAGAGTTAGCGCATGAATATTCTTTCAGGAACACCCAGTTGGAACATATTGATGGACTACTGGAAGAAATGGTGACCCTGGAGGAGACTGTTCCTCAAGTCAAAGAACACAGGAACCTCGAGCACGCAGCATCCTCTGCAGCGAGGAGACGCGCGCGTCGCAGGCGGCGACAGCTCAGAGCGAGTTCCAGTTCCTCCCGAAATCCAAGGAATAGTGCAATCAGTCGGACTAGGTCTCCCGGTCCTTCTGATTCAGAAACTCTTCGGATTGGGTCAAGAGAAGATTCATCGGCCACTCTTGAAAGGTGAAGCAATACACACACAATAATTCGAATTTAAGAGCTTTTCTCTTTCTTATGTATGTGGAACCGTGATCTGTGGATATGGGTTTCGCAGTTTTGTGGGTGGAGAATTATACGTTACTATGCATAGACGAATCCACTTTGAAATTGGATTAATTATTAATTAAATCAACATTAGTGTGTATTGTATCCCAAATGAAAATGAATGTCATTATTTTTATTGATTGGTCAAATCCATATCTGTACTTTGTAGAAACTTAAAATAAAATAAGGAAGGGAGAAGGACTCTTTTTATGGTAAAAAGTACATTCATTTCAGTTATTTCGCAAGAAGAAAACAAGGGGTCTGTTGAATTTCAAGTATTAAGTTTCACCAATAAACTAAAGAAAGTAACTTCACATTTGAAATTACACAAAAAAGATTATTTATCTCAGAGAGGTCTACAGAAAACTCTGGGAAAACGTCAACGGTTGCTGACGTATTTGTCAAATAAAAATAGAGTACGTTATAAAGAATTAATAGATCAGTTGGATATTCGGGAGTTAAAAACTCGTTAAGTGATAAGTGAATTGGAAGAGCCCTTGTAGCATTATTTAATTTTTCAGAGCTTGAATTTTTTTTGATGAACTTTATTTCGTTTTCAGCAATTCATAGAATACTGATCCTGAATCGGGGAAAACGCATATGAATGTACCGACTACAAAAAAACTACAAAAAAAGACCTCATGATAGTCAATATGGGTCCTCACCACCCATCAATGCATGGCGTTCTTCGCCTCATCATTACTCTCGACGGTGAAAATGTTATTTACTGTGAACCTATATTGGGTTATTTACACAGAGGGATGGAAAAAATTGCGGAAAACCGAACAATTATACATATACAATATCTACCTTATGTAACACGTTGGGATTATTTAGCTACTATGTTTACAGAGGCAATAACAGTAAACGCCCCAGAACGTTTGGTAAATATTCAAGTACCTAAAAGAGCTAGCTATATCAGAGTCATTATGTTGGAATTGAGTCGCATAGCTTCTCATCTGTTATGGCTCGGCCCTTTTATGGCAGATATTGGTGGGCAGACGCCTTTCTTCTATATTGTCAGAGAGAGAGAATTGATATATGATCTATTCGAAGCTGCCACAGGTATGCGACTGATGCATAATTTTTTTCGTATCGGAGGAATCGCTGCTGATTTACCTCATGGTTGGGTAGATAAATGTTTTGATTTCTGTGAGTATTTTTTATTTTAACAGGAATTACTGAATATCAAAAGCTTATTACGCGGAATCCAATTTTTTGGGGCCGAGTTGAAGGAGTGGGCATTGTTAGTGAGGAGGAAGCCATAAATTGGGGTTTATCCGGGCCAATGCTACGGGCTTCCGGACTCCAATGGGATCTTCGTAAAATTGATCATTATGAGTGTTATGATGAATTTGATTGGGAAGTACAATGGAAAAAAGAGGGGGATTCATTAGCCCGTTATTTCGTCCGAATCAGTGAAATGATGGAATCCATAAAAATGATTCAACAAGCTCTAGAAGGACTTCCTGGGGGGCCCTATGAGAATTTAGAAGTCCGGCGCTTTGGCAGAGAAAAGGATTCAGAGTGGAATGATTTTGAATATCGATTCATTAGTAAAAAACCATCTCCGGCTTTTGAATTGTTAAAACAAGAGCTTTATATGAGAGTGGAGGCTCCAAAGGGAGAATTAGGAATTTTTCTGATAGGGGATCAGAGTCTTTTTCCCTGGAGATGGAAAATTCGTCCACCGGGTTTTATCAATTTACAAATTATTCCTCAGCTAGTTAAAAGAATGAAATTGGCGGATATTATGACGATACTAGGGAGTATAGATATCATTATGGGAGAAGTTGATCGTTGAAATGATAATTGATACAACGGAAGTACGGGCTATTAATTCTTTTTCTCGATTGGAATACTAAAAAGAGGTGTATGGGCTCACACGCTTGCTTGTACCTATTTTTATTCCTCTATTTGGAATCACAATAGGGGTATTCATAATTGTGTGGTTAGAAAGAAAAATATCTGCCCCCCGTTATGAGTTATGATAAACAATAGTGAAAACTCCATTCCATATTCCATAAATTCCATATAGTATAATAGTATAGTTGCTCTTTTTTAATCGCGTCAAACCCTGATTGCTAATCAACGAATTTTTGGGTAATTTATAATTTATTCTGCTTATGGGTGCTTAATTCTCGCACATAGGGAATGAGACTAAATCTTTTTACTGCACTGAGATCCGCTAGAACAAGCCGGTAGCTAAAAAGAATTACTGAACTGAGATCCGCTAGAACAAGCCGGTAGCTAAAAAGAATTACTGAATAACTTAGTAAAATGGATATAACTGCACTCATATGGAGTTTTCACTATTGTTTATCATAACTCATAACGGGGGGCAGATATTTTTCTTTCTAACCACACAATTATGAATACCCCTATTGTGATTCCAAATAGAGGAATAAAAATAGGTACAAGCAAGCGTGTGAGCCCATACACCTCTTTTTAGTATTCCAATCGAGAAAAAGAATTAATAGCCCGTACTTCCGTTGTATCAATTATCATTTCAACGATCAACTTCTCCCATAATGATATCTATACTCCCTAGTATCGTCATAATATCCGCCAATTTCATTCTTTTAACTAGCTGAGGAATAATTTGTAAATTGATAAAACCCGGTGGACGAATTTTCCATCTCCAGGGAAAAAGACTCTGATCCCCTATCAGAAAAATTCCTAATTCTCCCTTTGGAGCCTCCACTCTCATATAAAGCTCTTGTTTTAACAATTCAAAAGCCGGAGATGGTTTTTTACTAATGAATCGATATTCAAAATCATTCCACTCTGAATCCTTTTCTCTGCCAAAGCGCCGGACTTCTAAATTCTCATAGGGCCCCCCAGGAAGTCCTTCTAGAGCTTGTTGAATCATTTTTATGGATTCCATCATTTCACTGATTCGGACGAAATAACGGGCTAATGAATCCCCCTCTTTTTTCCATTGTACTTCCCAATCAAATTCATCATAACACTCATAATGATCAATTTTACGAAGATCCCATTGGAGTCCGGAAGCCCGTAGCATTGGCCCGGATAAACCCCAATTTATGGCTTCCTCCTCACTAACAATGCCCACTCCTTCAACTCGGCCCCAAAAAATTGGATTCCGCGTAATAAGCTTTTGATATTCAGTAATTCCTGTTAAAATAAAAAATACTCACAGAAATCAAAACATTTATCTACCCAACCATGAGGTAAATCAGCAGCGATTCCTCCGATACGAAAAAAATTATGCATCAGTCGCATACCTGTGGCAGCTTCGAATAGATCATATATCAATTCTCTCTCTCTGACAATATAGAAGAAAGGCGTCTGCCCACCAATATCTGCCATAAAAGGGCCGAGCCATAACAGATGAGAAGCTATGCGACTCAATTCCAACATAATGACTCTGATATAGCTAGCTCTTTTAGGTACTTGAATATTTACCAAACGTTCTGGGGCGTTTACTGTTATTGCCTCTGTAAACATAGTAGCTAAATAATCCCAACGTGTTACATAAGGTAGATATTGTATATGTATAATTGTTCGGTTTTCCGCAATTTTTTCCATCCCTCTGTGTAAATAACCCAATATAGGTTCACAGTAAATAACATTTTCACCGTCGAGAGTAATGATGAGGCGAAGAACGCCATGCATTGATGGGTGGTGAGGACCCATATTGACTATCATGAGGTCTTTTTTTGTAGTTTTTTTGTAGTCGGTACATTCATATGCGTTTTCCCCGATTCAGGATCAGTATTCTATGAATTGCTGAAAACGAAATAAAGTTCATCAAAAAAAATTCAAGCTCTGAAAAATTAAATAATGCTACAAGGGCTCTTCCAATTCACTTATCACTTAACGAGTTTTTAACTCCCGAATATCCAACTGATCTATTAATTCTTTATAACGTACTCTATTTTTATTTGACAAATACGTCAGCAACCGTTGACGTTTTCCCAGAGTTTTCTGTAGACCTCTCTGAGATAAATAATCTTTTTTGTGTAATTTCAAATGTGAAGTTACTTTCTTTAGTTTATTGGTGAAACTTAATACTTGAAATTCAACAGACCCCTTGTTTTCTTCTTGCGAAATAACTGAAATGAATGTACTTTTTACCATAAAAAGAGTCCTTCTCCCTTCCTTATTTTATTTTAAGTTTCTACAAAGTACAGATATGGATTTGACCAATCAATAAAAATAATGACATTCATTTTCATTTGGGATACAATACACACTAATGTTGATTTAATTAATAATTAATCCAATTTCAAAGTGGATTCGTCTATGCATAGTAACGTATAATTCTCCACCCACAAAACTGCGAAACCCATATCCACAGATCACGGTTCCACATACATAAGAAAGAGAAAAGCTCTTAAATTCGAATTATTGTGTGTGTATTGCTTCACCTTTCAAGAGTGGCCGATGAATCTTCTCTTGACCCAATCCGAAGAGTTTCTGAATCAGAAGGACCGGGAGACCTAGTCCGACTGATTGCACTATTCCTTGGATTTCGGGAGGAACTGGAACTCGCTCTGAGCTGTCGCCGCCTGCGACGCGCGCGTCTCCTCGCTGCAGAGGATGCTGCGTGCTCGAGGTTCCTGTGTTCTTTGACTTGAGGAACAGTCTCCTCCAGGGTCACCATTTCTTCCAGTAGTCCATCAATATGTTCCAACTGGGTGTTCCTGAAAGAATATTCATGCGCTAACTCTGGATACTCAGGGTCCCTTTCTATTTCGTCTAGGCTGACCCCGACGTTCCGCATTTTTTTGAATTTGAGCTCGAGGCTGATGCTTCGCTCACTACTCGAAAGGATCAGATTCTTTTTTTCTATAATTAGTGCTTTTTTTAATTCCCATTCCATCACTTGGATGGAAGTTTCAATCGGATCTTCTATTAGGTTGTGTCCTGCAGCCCCCCCCCGCAATGAAGGGGAGTCTCCTTCGGATGGATCATCCGAAGGAGACTCTTTCATTATATAAGTCGTTGTTTCACCTGTCTCTTCGAGCCGGGGATTAGGACCCCCTTCGTCTTCTACAGTCATTTCTATGAATGAAATAGAGTCTCCTTCGGATGGATCATCCGAAGGCTTTTNNNTTTCTTTTTTTTGTTCCCAAAGTCACTCTCATCAACTAGCACGATTATTATGTGAACCTTGAGGAATCATTCATCCAATTGATTAGATAAGATCGAAAAAAAGCATCTGCTTCATCGGATTTCACTATGTAAATTTCCATAAATATAGATCCCTTGCATTTCGGTTTCAGACATCTGCGGATCGATTTGAAATTGAAACTAGCTCTACTGAAAATGAAATGAATACCTTTATCCACAGATCACGGTTCCACATACATAAGAAAGAGAAGAACTCTTATGTATGTGTTCGGAGGAAGCCGTATCTTGTACCCTATTTCACAAATTTTTACCTGTTCGAAAGATATCTGATGATAAGTATATCATCAACGAAAACGAATTCTCAAGCGTGGATACATCAGTATCCTTAACATACTGAAACGGCTACCATTACTAGTATCAAACCAATAGCGATTCATACAAGCTAAATCTTCTAATCGGTAATTTGGCCAAAGAAAAAATTTCAATTTAATGAATTGAGTTGTCTCTATATCAAGATGCTTACTATTAGTTAAAAGTGGACTACAGTTCCTTACGTTGTTCTCGTTGCAAAATACTTTCTTTTTACCCACAACATCCGGAGTTCCCTTCCCGGAATTTAAACAAATTAGAATTCGCAATTCTCTCCGACGTCTAGGAGATGAAATGTTTTCAGGAACAAGCAAATCATAACAATTTTCATCTATATTCCCAACCATCTTTTCCTGTTCCTGTTTTGTTTTTGTAATGAATTCAGAAAAATCATTCCTATCAACATTTTCTTTTTCTTGGCATTTTCGATTCGTTTTTCTATTAATAGTAATTGGGTGTTTATTCTTATAGATCAGTGAAATAGCTATGGTTTGATACATAATTAATGGACCATCCCATTTTCTAGGTATACGAACTAGTTTGATTAGTATTTCTCCACTTTGTAGCGCTGTAGGAAATAGAATTGGAGGTTCAGGTTCACTTTCCAGAGTAAGCTTAAGTGCACTTTCCAGAGTCGGTTTAAGTTCACTTTCCAGAGTAAGTTCAGGTTCACTTTCCAGAGTAAGTTCAGGTTCACTTTCCAGAGTAAGTTCAGATTCACTTTCCAGAGTAAGTTCAGATTCACTTTCCAGAGTAAGTTCAGATTCACTTTCCAGAGTAAGTTCAGATTCACTTTCCAGAGTAAGTTCAGATTCACTTTCCAGAGTAAGTTCAGATTCACTTTCCAGGGTAAGTTTAGGTTTATGATACTTTAGACTCGACAGAGGCATTTCTTTTCTTCGAAAAAAGGATATAGCCAGTTCCCTTGGATCTCTCATCCTAAGCAGGAAACTAGAGATATTGATAACAGTGATTAAATTTTCCTCAAAAAGATTGGTCCATGTCAACTGAAAACCCACGTAACGTTTCTTTTTCAGGAAGATGTCTAGGTCAGTTAGTGGTTTCCACTTCTTCTTCCCTTTCTTTTTCTTCTTCTTTTTCTCTTTTTCAATGTCTGATGCGCCAGACTCTTGTTTAACATCTTGTTGTTGATTTGGTTGATTTGATTTAGGCTTCCCTTGGTTTGGTCGATTTAATCTAGGATTTTCTTGGCCAGGCAGTTTTTTTTCTTCTTGATTTTGATTTTTTTCTTCTTGATTTTGATTCTCGAATTCAAGATCCTTTTTTTCTTTTTCTTTGGTATTTTTTTTTTCACGACTATCACTATCACGGATGTTTTGATTGTTATTAAACTCGAAAAGAAGTAATTTGATTGGTATGATCCACGGGTTCATCCCATATTTTTCATAAATCGATTTCTTACTGCGCTGAGTTTGAATTAGTCTTGCTTTATTCATTCCCATCCAGTCAAAAGGATGGTTTTTTTTTTTGTTTTGGGATTCATTTTTGTTTTGGGATTCATTTTTGTTTTGGGATTCATTTTTGTTTTGGGATTCATTTTTGTTTTGGGATGAGTTGACTTGTTTATGAATTGCGTAATAAAAAAGATCTTTTTTATCAATTGTATTAATTATTGGAGAATAATGAGTCGCAATCTTAGTTTTTTTATTGATCCAGGTCTCAATATGTCTCGTCTTTAGAAAACAGATGATTTGCCAATCCAAATATTTTCTATCCGAATTTTTTCTACTATATCTCCGGATATAAAAAAAATCAGGTTTATACATGATGTACTTCAAGGGAACCCCTTGACCTTCGTTTCCTTGTAACGGCAATCTATAAATAGAAAAATCCTTTCTTTCTCCATAATTAATATATTTATGTGATAAAAGATCATATTTGTAATGTTTTTTCAATTTTTCTGTTTTTGTTTTAACCGCTAATGAAGCTGCTTTTTCTTTTTGTTTCTCAAAAAGAATTAATTGGTTTTTTTCATTTTTTTCATATGAATCAAAACTTGGTGCGTCTAGATTTTGCACCTTACGACTTTGATTGATCCGATTTCGCCACTTTTGCGACATAAATTTAGACAATCTAGTCTGAGATAAATCATATTGATAGTGGCCGCTTAACCAGTTTTTCCATTCAGTCAGTTCAGCATTTCCATGTTCTTTATGCCTTGATTCGAAATGAAATATTCCTTGTGTTCCAAAAAAATTCTTTATTTTCTCTTTAATAAAAAGAGATGTTCGAGAATATTGAAGGACAAATTTCAAGGGATATTTGTGAATACCTGGTCTTTGTGATAATTTGTAAAATACATATGCTTGTGACAAGGAAACTATCTCACAAAAAGTCTTTGAATTTTTATTATCAATATTAGAAAACTTATTTTTTATAGTCAAAATCCAATTCATTGGATTTTCATCAATTCCTTCGTGATTTGTTTGCTTAAAGTAACTAGTATCAAGAATTCTTTTTTTTAATTGAAGTAATTCAAGACACATTTCTACAATACGGTTCGAAGTACGAATGAGAATTTGAGAGAAAATACTTTCAATGAAAAATACCAAAAAAACGCGCCCTTTCCTTATTAATCGCACATTTCTTCTTTTTACTATTTGCCAAAGGTTTTTTGAGGAGTCTAATCTTTTCTCAGCAAAACTCGCCTCGCTAGGACTAATATTTCTATCGGGTATTAAAAATTTGGTTGTCTTATCGTTTGTTATTTTTTCAATTTGATTTCTGATTGTACTTGTCCTATCGGACAGATCCTTTATTTTTTGTTCTGTAAGTGAATATTTTGTCCAATCCATAGATTGAATTCGACTAGACGATTCATCAAAAATCTGATTCCTTAGTAGAAAATTTTTATCATTTTGAGTTTCACTCAATTCATACCCTTCCCTCACTCCAAATTTTTTATTTAGATTTCCTTTTTCAAGTTGTTTGATTTTGATAAACAGATTTAGAATCCATTTTGCCTTTTTTTTTAACATTTTTTTTTTTTTTTTTAACATTTTTTTAAACAATTGAAAACTTTTTTTTTTCGCTTCTCTAATTCGTTTTTCAAATTCTTTATAAATAGGTTCAAGAGGATGAGGTTCTTCTCGGGGAGCACCAAAAGGCCGTTCCGTTTCCATTCCCCAGGTTGTTAAAAAAGAAGATTTTGCTTTTTTTCTTTTCTTGTGCATTGGATCTTTCCGTTTATGATGAGGTCGTAGTTGAAAACTGTACCGAAGACGGAAAGGGAAGAGGATTTTTATCTGCATACCGTCTGTTAACCAATTTTGCGGAAATTCTGTTTCAGATATTGTAACGCCATTGTGAGTACAGTTAACATAAATTTCTCTGCCCCACGCCTTCCAATCTTCGTCCCAATCTTTGTACCAATCGGGGAATTTTTGGGGGAATTGAAATGGAAATAATAAAATAAGGCTAAAGTTTTTAGCTATAATCAATGAGGGTAATACAATATATTTTCTAAGAATTGAGTGGGCTAGTAACAAATACCCCCTTATTCTGTGCGCATACGGAGTACTATCCCACAGTTCGGCTATTTCTAGTCGCTCCTCCTCCGCGTTCTCCCTTTTTTCCGCTTTGGCCTCCGCCGCGTCCTCCCTTTCTTGTGCCCCGTCCCCCCTTTCTTGTGCCTTGTCCTCTCCTTCTTGTGACTCGTCTTCCTCGTAATCCCAAGTTTTCACTTCCGCGCCTTTTCCTATCCAATTCCTAAAGATCCTAAAGATTGGATTCATAAAGATTGGATTCATAATTTTCAGTATTGGGGAGAAAATTGTGTCTATTCTGTCCAAAAAAAGTGGAGAATGCAGATTTGTTTGAAATAGTTTCCAAATAACTGTTTTACGTCTTTGAGCGCGTACGGATCCTTTGATTAAATCTCGATTAAAATCCGATTGTTTCGAATAACGTATTATAATCTCCGCAGTATCCGTATCCTCATCATCATACTCCTCCGCCTTCCCCCGCTTCGTATAATAGTCCTTCCAATCCAAAATGAAGACATTTTTGAAGGTTCTTGAAATAATCTGAGACCAGTCTGGGTCTTCTTCCGCCAGGTCCAGTTCCGCCGAATCGTCAAGCAATTGGTATATCCAGCGAGGAACCGTTTTCCCAATTTCTTTTAGGTCAAGTCCCTCCTTTGTGTTTTTTTGAATTGTTTGATCCTTTGGTTCAGTTGTACTTGCACCGAATAAATATTGCACTTGATTTTCCGAATCCAGTTTTCCTTGGTCTGAGAATACTGATTGTGCCTCAAATGTATCTAGTTTTTGTTCAAATTCTTGGTAATCAGGGAAAAGGGTACTATGAAACTTGTTTATCCACATTTTTTCGTTGGAATCCTCTGCAGGGGTAATTAAAGAATCATTTTCCTTCTCATTTTCCTTTTCCTTCTCATTTTCCTTTTCCTTCTCATTTTCCTTTTCCTTCTCATTTTCCTTTTCCTTCTCATTTTCCTTCTCATTTTCCTTTTCCTTCTTATTTTCCTTTTCCTTCTTATTTTCCTTCTTATTTTCCTTCTTAACGCTTGGGGGTAATTTTGGGGTTGTTCCGCGAAAGGACCCATTCAAAAAAGAATCGTACCTTTTAGGCAAGCATTCTTGTGCAGTCTCATCATTACATAATCGCGTCCTTTTTTCGAGTACATCCAGATCAAGAGACCCCCTTTCTAGAGCGTCAATTCGATGGAAAAGTTCGTTGCTCAGGCTATTTCTTTTTTGTTCATTGGTATAAATCCAATGATTATACAATTCATCAGAGGGGAGTTTATCTGGTGAGTACAAAAACCCCTTTCTTTCTATCATTTCAAAAAAGGTTGACAAACTTGGTGGATATGTAAAAGAGATTCTTTGTTTTCCATCACTTCGGCATGTATAAAAAAAATAGTCTGACATTTCAGTTCTTAGAGCCTTTTGAAATCCATTAGTTTTTATATATCGCAATGGTCGATTCCATCGGTTATAGTCGAAAAGAAAAGTCACAAGAGGTATTTCTGAACAGAAGAAGTCTTTCTTTTCTTTCAGTTTTTCATCTAGGTTGTTCGAATCTTCCGAAAAAAGGGAAAGGTCCGCCTCGGCGGATCCTTCTTGCCCCTGTTTGGAAGTTGTGTCTATTTCTACATCTGTTTCGTCTGCACTTTGGCCCTTTTCTACCGTTGCCGAGGTTTTTTTTTCTTTCTTTTTCTGATCCTGAGTCCTAATAGGTGACGGAATTCTGCCTAAATAGTACACACAGGAGAGAAATAATAGAATGGTAAAGATTCGCTCCAGAGAATTTCTAAAGTCTGCCGCACGGTACCTATTCAATCTAATAGAATGATTTTGCCGTATCCAGAATAATATCAACTCAAACCCTTTCATGCACAAAATGTGACCAATGAACCAACCAACAAAACTACTTGTTAAAAATAACATCTTGTTGTTGCATCGAAACATATAAATACTGATTACTCGGGGTAAGGTCGAACTCGGCAAAACGAAATGGTTGAATAGTGGAAAAATGATATTAGTAAGGAATACATATTGAGTGTATAAATTACGCATTGCATTTCTGGTAGTCGCTACCGAATCAAAAAAGTCTTTGTCATTGCGCCAAAAGAAATAAACCAAAAGATAGAGTAAACTTAAGACAGTTATTGTATGAGGTGTACCCAATGCTAGATGGAGAGGTGCATAATAGATCGATATGAACATGATGAGCTGCCCCATCAAAAAACCCGTTGTTGCGGATACATCCTTCTCGCTTCCTTCTTCCATAACCCGAGCTCGGAGAAGCAAGAGATATGAGGGCCCTATGGTCCCTGCGGTCAGAAATCCATAAAAGAGTCCGGCCACAACGACTGAATTGCTTATCTGCATACATAAACGGACTAGAGTAGTTAGTCGAAACAATTTGAACATAAAAATCACCTCCTTTTTTTTTTATTTTTACAATCAACCTTTTGACTTTTAGTATGGAAATCTATAGAATAAGACAGGCCTGAGAATTTCCCCTAAATATTTCCACTTCCGTTTCCTCAATCGCNNNCATAAAAATCACCTCCTTTTTTTTTTATTTTTACAATCAACCTTTTGACTTTTAGTATGGAAATCTATAGAATAAGACAGGCCTGAGAATTTCCCCTAAATATTTCCACTTCCGTTTCCTCAATCGCATAATTTTTCTGTTATATATATAGATATTATCTAAAATAGATATTATCTAAAAAACAAAAAAATGCATTTGAGGAAAAATTTCATTAACCTAATCACGTACCTAATAAAGTACGTAACGAAATCAAAAAAAAGAAAAATATGTAACAAAAGAACAAGTTCGGTAAAAATTTCTAAGACTTCGAAGAACCGAACAAAAAGTTCGAGGAGGAGTTTTCTTACTTCGGGCGAATAAATAAAAATTCCTCTTCGAGAATAAATAAAATGAAGGTACTTTAGAAAGTGGAATAGATTTTTCCAAGTTTTTCCTGCTATGTGGATTTTGAATAGAAGTACAACTTGTACTTCGATTATTGATCTTTTCCAAAGGTCCCAGAAAGGGGTTCTGTTCCATTTTATCACAAAGATTCTGGCCACACTGACTGAATTTATTATCGAATTGATTATCGATATACATAAATGGCTAAGTGCGCGTTGCAAAACTCCCAACATGAATTTGAACATAAAAATCACCTCCTGTGGTTTTTTGTACTATATTTCTTTTCCTTTTTATTAGTAAATATGTTATCTAGATTATATATGATGTCGCTCCTGTGGTTTTTTGTGCTATATTTCTTTTCCTTTTTAATAGTAAATATTAAATATGTTGTCCTAGCTATTGATTTCCGATTCATTGCTCAGAATCATGTCTTGCAAAAATACATTATCCGTGATTTTTTCGAAATCTACATCTCTCTAACTTAATAATATTTATTATAATAATACTTATTCTATATCTAGAGAATTTCTATATCAACCCCCAATCTAGGATTGGATTCCACTCAGAGCATATCCTAAAAAGAGTCGGGTAACCTATTTTTTCCCGGTCTGGTCAAAAAGATCATGAACCATTTAAGCTTATTTCTCTATTATTTGCCATATAATGGATTTCACTGGACCCATACACGATTTTATTTTAGTATTTTTGGGATCGGTTCTTCTATTAGGAGGTCTGGGAGTGGTATTACTTACCAATCCCATGTTTTCTGCCTTTTCCTTGGTGTTGGTTCTGGTTTGTATATCCCTATTCCATATTCCATCGAATTCCCATTTTGTAGCTGCTGCACAGCTCCTTATTTACGTGGGGGCCATAAATGTAAATGTGTTAATCGTATTCGCTGTGATGTTCATGAATGATTCAGAATATTACAAGGATTTCGGTCTTTGGACCGTTGGAGAAGGAGTACCTTCCCTGGTTTGTACAAGTCTTTTTGTTTCACTAATTACTACTGTCCCAGATACTTCATGGTACGGTATTATTTGGACTACAAGATCAAACCAGATTTTAGATTTTAGAGCAGGATTTTGTAAATAATGGTCAACAAATTGGGACTCATTTATCAACAGATTTTTTTCTTCCCTTTGAACTCATTTCTATAATTCTTTTAGTTGCCTTAATAGGTGCAATTGTGATGGCCCGTCAGTAATAAAAAGAACGACTTCGAATGAAAGAGTTCTGTCCTCTCAAAAGACTTCCTTCTTATCACACCCATTTTCCTTCACTTCAATTCCATTTTTCGATTTTTCATGTATAAAATGGAAATGGTTTTAGTTCAATCTATTCTAGTACCAATACCTTCCTTTGTTCTGCACTTGTGAGATTCGAGTCAATAAAATGGATTAAGGTGGAGTTTTTGTTCCTATTGAAAGCAAATAAATCCAGATTGATGAGGGGTTGGTCAATGATGCTTGAACATGAACTTGTTTTGAGTGCCTTTTTATTTTCTATCGGTATTTATGGATTGATCACAAGTCGAAATATGGTCAGAGCACTTATGTGTCTTGAGCTTATACTGAATGCGGTGAATTTGAATTTCGTAACATTTTCTGATTTCTTTGATAGTCGCCAATTAAAAGGAGACATTTTCGCGATTTTTGTGATAGCTATTGCAGGCGCTGAAGCCGCTATTGGACCTGCTATTGTTTCGTCAATTCATCGTAACAGAAAATCCACTCGTATCAATCAATCGAACTTGCTGAATAAATAGCGGTAATCATCTAAATACTGAATAGAATATTCACCAATTCAAATTGGTATGTACGATAGAAACAAACCTAGGCCCATGTTTGCTAAAACGTAATAAATCAAAGTATCTTGGACCGCTATCATGAGCAGATCCAGAAGTAGATTGATTCGAAATCGATTCTGGTAAACCCTCGATTCGTCTGGTGTCTACCATATATGATTCCTTTATGATTTTACTAGATCGAAAATTTATGACGTTCAAAAAGTGGATAGATACCATGTCACATTCAGTAAAGATTTATGATACATGTATAGGGTGTACTCAATGTGTGCGAGCCTGCCCCACAGATGTATTAGAAATGATACCTTGGGACGGATGTAAAGCTAAGCAAATTGCTTCTGCCCCAAGAACAGAAGACTGTGTAGGTTGTAAGAGGTGTGAATCCGCTTGTCCAACAGATTTCTTGAGTGTCCGGGTTTATTTATGGCATGAGACAACGCGAAGCATGGGGCTAGCTTATTGATACGTTCTAGAAAACTCTACTTGAACCCATTTTTTTCTCCTTACCGACAAAAACCCGTACTCGATCAAAAAGATTATTTCGAGCACGGGTTTTTTGGTCAAAGTGTATCTTGTCTTTACCACGAATTCTTTTCCTTGGTTAACAATAATTGTGATTTTGCCGATATCCGCGGGTTCTTCCATTTTCTTTTTTCCTCATAGGGGAAATAAGATGATTAGGTGGTATACTCTCTCTATATGCACAATAGACCTACTTCTAACGACCTATGCATTCTGTTATCATTTCCAATTTGACGATCCCTTAATCCAATTAGAACAGGATTTTAGATGGATCCATTTTTTGGATTTTCACTGGAGACTCGGAATCGATGGAATTTCCATAGGACCCGTTTTACTGACGGGATTCATCACTACTTTAGCGACTTTAGCGGCTCGGCCAGTGACTCGGGATTCACGATTGTTCCATTTCCTGATGTTAGCAATGTACAGCGGCCAAATAGGATCATTTTCTTCTCGAGATCTTTTACTTTTTTTTATCATGTGGGAGTTAGAATGAATTCCTGTTTACCTACTTCTATCCATGTGGGGAGGAAAGAAACGTTTGTACTCAGCTACAAAGTTTCTTTTGTACACTGCAGGGGGTTCTGTTTTTCTATTAATGGGAGTTCTGGGCATGGGTTTCTATGGTTCCAACGAAGCAACCTTACATTTTGAAACCTCAGCGAATCAATCGTATCCGGTGGCATTGGAAATACTATTCTATTTTGGATTTCTTATTACTTATGCTGTCAAATCACCGATTATACCCTTACATACATGGTTACCAGATACCCATGGGGAGGCACATTACAGTACGTGTATGCTTCTAGCCGGAATCTTATTAAAAATGGGAGCGTATGGATTGGTTCGGATCAATATGGAATTCTTACCCCACGCTCATTCTATATTTTCTCCCTGGTTGATGATAATAGGTACAGTTCAAATAATCTATGCAGCTTCAACATCTCCTGGCCAACGCAATTTAAAAAAGAGAATAGCCTATTCTTCTGTATCTCATATGGGTTTTACAATTATAGGAATTGGTTCTATAACCAATACAGGACTAAATGGAGCCATTTTACAAATCATTTCTCACGGATTTATTGGTGGTGCGCTTTTTTTCTTGGCAGGAACGAGTTACGATAGAATACGTCTTGTTTATCTCGACGAAATGGGCGGAATAGCCATCCCAATGCCTAAAATATTTACAATGTTCAGTAGCTTCTCGATGGCTTCTCTTGCATTGCCGGGAATGAGTGGTTTTGTTGCCGAATTGGTAGTCTTTTTTGGAATAATTACCAGTCCAAAATCTCTTTTAATGCCAAAAATACTCATTACTTTTGGAATGGCAATTGGAATGATAGTAACTCCTATTTATTCATTATCTATGTCACGCCAGATGTTCTATGGATACAAGCAATTTCCCGCCCCAAACTCTTCTTTTTTGGATTCTGGACCACGAGAACTTTTTGTTTCGATCTGTATCTTTCTACCCGTAATAGGGATTGGTATTTATCCGGATTTCCTTCTCTCACTATCCGTTGACAAGGTAGAAGCTATCCTATCGAATTACTTTTCTAGATAAGATAGTTTTCATGAATAAGATAGAAAATAATGCTATGATTTCAAAAACCATTCGCTGGACAATGAAACAAAATAAGTCTTCTTTTTCCTTATCTTAAGGAAAAAGAAAATGAAGTCCATTCGAATCAGATACGTTTGGAGTTTTTGAGAACCATTTGAATCCAGTAGTGATTCAAATGGTTCTCAAAAACTCACACAAACTTCAGACTATGTTCCTATAGATTGGGTCTCTTCTTCAATTCGATGTTAATGTGAATGAGCCATAACTATGTAATCCTATTCCTAATAGATTGACCCCAAAATAACATATCCAAATTATAAGAAATCCAAGAGAAGCCACAATTGCGGAATTCGTGCCTTGAACATTTTGATTTGTTCTCATATGTAAATAAATTGCAAATAGGGTCCAAGTAATAAATGCCCAAGTTTCCTTGGGATCCCAATTCCAATACGACCCCCATGCCTCATTAGCCCATACCGCGCCCGAAAGAATACCTATGGTTAAAAAGAGAAACCCTAGACTAATGACACGATAACTCCAACGATCCAATTGCTGAATCAACTGATACATGTGATAATTTCTAACTGAAAGAAAAAAAGTGTTTCGTAAAACACTGCCTCTTTCATTTGCGTATTGGATCTCATCAAAAACAAATGACCCTGTTACTAAATGATTTCTTTTGCCAAAAATATCTATGCGTGTTCGAAATGTAATGACTAGAAGCGCTACTGAGAATAACGAGCCACATAAAAGAGCTGCATAGCTCAATACCATCATACTTACGTGCATCATTAACCACTGAGATTGGAGAGCAGGTACTAATATTGTGGATTGATGCATTTCTGCTAAAAGACCTGAAGTAACAAAGCCTTGAGTCAAAATAGTACTTGGCGCGGTTATTGCGCTTAAATGGGTTTTTTGGTTCCTAAAATGTGGAACCATATGAATAATGGAAAAACCCCACGAAAGAAACATTACTGATTCATATAAATCACTTAAGGGGAAATGTCCCGAAGAAATCCAACGAGTAACTAACAATCCTGTTATACAGAAAAAGGTAGCTATCATGCCTTTTTCTGACGAATTATAGAGTCCTAGCGTTTCGTAGACTAATAATAAGGTTAGTAAATAAATAGTAATTACAATTGAAACGATCGAAAAAGAAATGTGAGTGAATATATGTTGTAAAGTCGAGAATATCATAAAAAAATCCTAAAATAAAAAAGAAAAGGGGGATCCTTCAAGACTGGAATGGAAATAAGGAATTCCATTCATTATTCATTAGAATGATTTATTGTATCTCTTTTCGAAGATGCCGCCACTCGGACTCGAACCGAGATGCTCTAGCACTGCTTCCTAAGAGCAGCGTGTCTACCGATTTCACCATAGCGGCTTACTCGAAAACATAATAGCCCATCCATATTCAATCGTCGAGATTCTAAGGAGTCAATTCAATCAAATCTTTTTTAGGGAATCTGACAATCAATGAAAAAACACTCGTTTCAATTACTAATTGAACGTTCAACAATCATTAGTATTGTGGGATCGTAGGGTGTTAGGTTTCACTTTCACAAAGAGCTTTCCATTGGTTTCACTTCGCCTGGAATGGAAATGCAGCAGTTGGAACTAGATAGTTCTGTCCTCTATCCAGTCATAGAACTAAAAGGTTTCAATCTTTCTCGGAATTTTAGCGTACTTCAAAAAAAAAAAAGATTCTATATTTCTAAAGAAAAGAAAGCTCTCAAGATCTATATCTATATATAGATATAGATCTTGATGGATTCCACAGCCCAAATATAGGACCTGTATTTGGACTAGATATTAGGAATACATAATCCAAAAAAATCCTTCCTAAAGGAAAAAGAAGACTTTTCTTTTAGTTAGTGTATTCTGAAAAGTGAATCGATGAGGAAAATGACAACCCCCATCTCACAAATTCGAAAAACCTACTAAAAAGAAAGCTAAAACTTTGTATCTTGTCCTTCACTACTTCGTCAAAAAATGGAGAATACAGTAAGCAGAAGCAGAGGACTTCTTATTCTGCATACCGCAATAACCAGTCCCGTCTCGTATTGATCCGTTGAAAAGAAAAATATGAGTTACTGGGAATCCTTCATTTTAGAAATAACAATTCAGGGAGTCATATTGATTCAGATTCTTCCAAAACCTAAACTTGGTTCTTTTTTTTTTTTTGTTTTTTTGTCGTACAAAAAACTTTTCGAATTCCCGGTAGAAAGAGATTTCGCTAATGAAAATGCTTTTCTCGCTGCCCAATACCCCTTTTTTTTCCAAATATTTTTACGAATACGCTTTTTTGACAGAGAAGTACGTTTCTTTGGAACCGCCATTCAAAAATGAAGAGGTTGCTCATTGTTTAGAGTTGGATGTGAAAGACATGTATTGTTCGGATTATTCTTTTTATTTTATTCTATTTATTCCCTAGATGATACTTCCTTGATAACATACAATGGAGATACGCGTGCCTCGCATAGACTATTCCTAGGTAAAAAATGGGATAGGTTCTTGTTTATTTTTAGGGGAACCTTTTTTACAACATACAATATCCGAAGAAAGAAGAATTCCTACTGATTGGTACCTTTCTATCCGAACCCTCATTCGAATCTATATCGTAAGAGAGGTTTTCGAATTCCCCCTAAATACTTAGTTCCACTATAGCTCGTCCGGGGTCGCCGGGGAGCTCTCGTCCTGCCCCGCAGCGCTGGATTCTCCTTCTCCTGGCGCAGTGAGCCGGTTTCTTGAACCTGAAGGCGCGCCTTTTTGGGCTTCCTTGTGGAGCCGCAGGGTGATTGACCTTTGGCTCAACTTAACCCCGGGAATTTGACTGCTCCTGCGGAGGGAATAGCAGCAGCCTTCTGGGCCCTCTCTAGTAACTCGGCCTTCTCTTTTTCTAAGACGGAAATTTCTTCGAGTAAGACGGAAATCGATTCCTCCAATTTTTTTCGGCGGTTGATCTCGCTTGTCAAATAGTCATCCCTTCTTTTCACTAAATCGCTCGGGCGCTCGACCTGCTTTAAGGAGGAAAGTCGTGCGTTTAGCAGGGTATATCCTTTGTGTAGTTTGGTAGATAGTTCTATGAATTCGAATTGGTTTGCTGACACTTGGTCAGTCTTAGTTTTGATTTCCAGATCTATCTCCTCGAGTTGAGTCGCCGTGAGTTCAGTCTCCGCGAGTTCACCCTCTTCCATCTCACCCTCCTTCATTTTAGTCTCTTCCATCTCACCCTCCTCCATTTCGGTCGGAAGATCCCGAACCCCAATAGTCGCTGCAGGACGCGGCGGATTCGAAGAATCTTTCGGGAAGAAAAAACCCCAAAAGAAATTCACACTACCAAAGAACCCCCAACACAAGACGGCCCCTCTAAGAAAGAGAGATCACAGAGTTTTCAACATGGTCATTTTTTTTCACTCTTGAGCCGAAGCTCCCTAGAGAATGAAAATGGTTAATGATAGTAAGGTTGAAATATCATAACCCGGTGAATTCAATTCCATAATTTCGAATTTGATGGATCCTGTGTGTGATTGAGTCAATTGTGAATTGAATGTTTGTTTCTCTTTTCGATCTGTCTCAGATCAAAAGAGATTTTTGTGGTTATTATCTATTTTATAGAAATAGATAGACCTCTTTCCGTTTTGGATCGTGGATAAACAGATCTATTTATCCATGATAAAATCATACCTCGCCAATACAATATTGTCAACATGCCAATAGGAAGGTTGCAACCACCAAAATGGAATCAAACCAAAAAGATTTGTCCCTTACCTAGAGAATCTACTTCTCCCGATTTTTTTAAGACCGCAAGATCTTCGCGTAAGCGGCGAATCTCCTCCTTTTTTCATTTGATTTGGAGAGGTAGATTGTCTAGATACGCACCAAAACTTCTCACTGCAGCCCTTGGTCGCTCCCCTGGCTTTAAGGAGGAAAGTTCGTTGTTTATCTAGGTACGCCCGGAAATGAGTTTGTTTTGTAATTCTACGCACTGGTTCTGGTTAGGTCACTCTTGGCACTGATTTGACGACGTATCGCTACCTCAGCGTAATACTGTTGCACCTTAGCGTAATACTGTTGCAGCGCCCCCTCCGGCATTGCCGGAAGCGAACTCGACTCGCCAATCTGAATCTGGGCGACGCCCCCCGAATCGCTGTCCGGGGGACTTGCGGCTACATCTTTATTTTCATCTTCCATTACACTCGAAATCTCCCGCACTTCCGCGGGTGGACTGGACGCGGCGGATTTGAAGAAGCTTTAGGTGTCGGGCAGAACAACCACCCGACCATCCACGTCACAGCATTTAACAAAGTCCAAGATATCGCCATGCTCTCAAACATGGTTACGAGACCTTGAAAGAGATTAGCCAATAGCTTAGTCATTTTGAGACTCCTTGATTTAGAATTGCAAAATACAAAATATTTTGCATATTCAATGTAAAAGGGGTGGGATAGAATTCCCTCGGTTGACGCTGATCATACGTCTGTAATGCATTGTATGTCCCATAATAGGTCCCATTCTTCGACCCTTTCCCGGGAGCCGATGACTATTCATAGGTATTACCTTAACACCAACGAAGAGTTCGACCCAATGCTTTATTTCTGTCCTAGTTGATCCTGATTCGACATTAGAAATATATGGCTTCTTCCCTACGAACACTTTTTTCTGTAAATACTGCGTATTTGATTCCATCCATAAATCCACTTTCTTCCCTATGAGTTCCAGTATTGATAAGAATTCGAGTTCTTACTGTTCCTATGTTATAGTATGAATATAGGGTTATTCGAATTTTTGAAAAAAAAAAATTGGGTTAGATCGATCCTAACCAGTGAATCCCATAATAGATTCGATGGCGAATTTTATGGATCCTTTGCTGGATAAATAGATCCGTTCATCCACGAATCCTAATATACGACGCCAATCTACTATTGTCAACATGAAGGTAGGAAGGTTGCAACCACCAAAACGGAATCAAATCATGCCCCTTACCTAGAGAATCTATCTAGATTCTTTAGTATCTGGGTAAATTCGAAAGCTAAGAAAAGAAAAGGGAAAATAAGAACGAAAAAATGCTAAAATACTCACAGAGGACAGCCCAGCCCCCTTTTGCCTACTTTTTCATTCAGTTTAATTCGTTTAATTAACCCGAAGTTCCTTAAATATCCCTTTTTGAAATATAATGAACAATTCCTGTGGGTTGAGCACCCCTTTCATAGATCTATCATAGATCTATGAAATTATGAAATAGACTAGTCTGGGCGGATCTTATGCTGCCCCGCAGCGCTGGATTCGCCTTTGTCAATGAGGCGCCCGGTTCCTAAACCGGAAGGCCCCCTGTCCTTGGGGAGTCGCAGAGTGCTCGAACTTGCCCTCAACCTAACCCCGGGACGGGGGATAGCGAGAGCCCTCCGAGTCAACGTACTCTCCGCCATATCGGACTCCTTTTTTAATTCTATTCAGAGACGTAGATTGTCTAGATACGCACCATAGCTTGTCAATGCAGCTGGGGATTGCTGCCCTGGATTTAAGGCGGACAGTTTGTTGTTTAGCCAGGTACGCCCGGCAAGGAAGTTGTTTTGTAATTGTATGCACTGCTTCTGGTTTGCGATTATCAGGTCACTTTTGGCACGGATTTGCAGAAGTATCGACTGTTCCACTTTCGCGTAATACTGTTGCAACGCCGCCTCCTGCAATGTCAGAGACGAACTTGACTCGGCATGGCCGACGCTCCCATGCTCGATGTCTTCTTGCCTTTCTGCGGCTACAGTTTCATCCTTTTCTTTTCGTGCAGTACGGTCGAAAGTTCCCTTGCGAGACTTGCCTGCGAGGCGTGTGTTTCGACCGTTCCACTCGACCCGCCATGGTAGACTTGACTTGCTGCGGCTACAGTGCCATCCTGTTCTTGCAGTACGGTCGAAACTTCGGGGGGCCGGCGCGAAGTTTGTGGGTTACCGAATAACCAAGAACAGAGAATACTAGAACCAAAATTGATACCAGTCATCCCTCCCAACGCCATTGCAAAGGTGAAGACTCCTTTGGTCAATAATTTGACAATGATTCCACATAAGATTTTTACTTCGGGTGGTTTAAAAAAAAAAAAGTGTAAACGACGATTTCCCGGTGAATCTTCTAATTCGACGGTTAGGGATTCTACTCAGGAGTCATGAATACCTAAAAAAAATATCTCTATATCTCTTTAGGTTGATTCATGATAGAATCAGATCGCGCAAATCAACATCAACTATTGTCAACCTTACAATATAACAATATAATATGGAGGTTGCAACCACCAAAACGAAATCAACCCATAATACTCACAGAGGATAGCACAGCTATGGATCAAATCCGTTTTGATCCTCGTCTTGGCGCTTCACTTTTGCACTTTCCAAAAGGGAAATCTTGAAGTACAAGCGGGGAATTTCTTTTGATTTTGAGTTGATTACAGTTTTATGGGTATTTATGGTTTCGTCTAAGATGCTACGCATTTCTGCGTTCTTTGGACCATTTTTGGGAATGCAGTTTCCCAAAAGGCCAATCCGATTAATTCTTGTGAAAAAAGCCCGCTCTTTGTCGGCCAAGAGAGTTTTGTTGAACTCTAAAGTCTCATCAAGTCTTTGTAAGCGGATTTGAGTAGATGGGCGCGGAGGAGTTTGTGGGTTACCGAATAACCACACAAAGAGCCTAGTACAACCAAAATTGAGACCAGCCATCCCTCCTAAAGCCACTGCAAAGACGCCAGCCACTTTGGTCACTAATTTGACCACCCAATGATTATGATTGAACATGCATGATACCTCCTAAGCATTTATAAGATTTCCCGGTCAATCCCTAACTCGACTGTTAGGAACTTAAAATATAACCGGGAGTTATGAATATCTAAATCTATTTAGATTGATTCATGATCTAATTCTATCATGCAAATATACTATTGCTATTGTCAACATGACAGTATGGGGGTTGCAACCACCAAAACGGAATCAAACCATAATACTCACAGAGGATAGCCCAGCCCCCCTTCCTTACTTTTTTTATAGACTAGTCTGGGCGGATCTTATGCTGCCCCGCAGCGCTGGATTCGCCTTTGTCAATGAGGCGCCCGGTTCCGAACCCGGAAGGCCCCCCGTCCTTGGGGAGTCGCAGAGTGCTTGAACTTGCCCTCAAGCCAACCCTCGGACGGGGGTTCGCGAGAGCCAACGTCCTCCTTGCCAGATAGATCGGACTGCGCTCCTTTTTCTAAGAGGACTATTTCTTGCTTCAAGTGTTCTATTGTTTCTCTTTGGAGTTGTAGGAAGGACCGATCCTCTGACAGAAGTCTTTTCTCTAAGTCTCCCACTACCTCAAGAGCGGAAGTCCCCCTCACGACAATTAGGCGCAGATCCCTATAATTTTTTTTTTACTTTGGAAGATAGGTCCCGGTACCTTATTCGGTGAAATTGTAAGTCCAACGTCTTGAGTTCTATTTCAACACGTAGCCCGCTCGCATCTGTTTCAGTTTGCTTTCTTTTCCTTGTGATATCCCCCGGATTCAACCCTACAATATCTTTATTATTCTCCCTACTTTCTTCTAAGATCTTGAGATCTTCCTTTATTTATTATTTAATATTTAAATTTAAGCGAAGAATCTTTTCTTTTGTTAAGTTGCGCGTGTGGATCTCCTCTGACAGATAGAAGTCCACGATTCTCTTTAATAATAGAACTACATCACGAGTCTCAAGATCACGAGTTTCATACCTCCTGCTCATCACCGGTAAGGAGGAAGATAGCAAGTGAAAAACTGTAGCTACTTTCTTTGGAAGAGAGTTTTGCAGACTCTGCCTCGGTTGCTTTTACTAGGTCCTTTTTGGTCTTGATTTGAAGAAGTATCTCTTCAAGACCTTCTACTGCCTGGGAGTCTGTTGTTTCGACCGTTCCACTTGACCCGACAGGTTCGACTTTTCTTTCTGTGGCTAGAATCGGAACTTCTTCCTCTGGAAGTACGGTTTAAAGTTCCTCTGCAAGTGCCAGACTTGCCCGAGAGTCGCGTGGTTCGACCGTGCCACTAGAACCGCCATGGTCGACTTTTCTTTCGGTGGCTAGAATTTTCACCTCTTCCTTTTCAAGGACGGCAACAATTGCCGTGGGCTTACGCGGCGAAGTTTGCGGGTTACCGAACAACCACACAACGAGCATACTACAACCCCAATTGAGACCAGTTATCCCTCCTAAAGCCACTGCGAAGACGACGGCCCCTTTGGTCAATAAGTTGACCCACCAAGTAAAGTACTCAACATTTGTACCTCCCTTCCCTAAAGGGGTATAAGATTTCCCGGTCAATCCCTAACTCGACTGTTAGAAACTTTAAAAAGAACCGGGAATTGTGAATATCTAAATTTTTTTAGATTGATTCATGATCTAATTATATATTTAAAATATACTATTGTCAATAAGAAGGTTGCAACCACCAAAATGGAAGGTTATAACCACCAAAACGGAATCAAACCATAATACTCACAGAGGATAGGACAGCTCCCCTTTCCTTACTTTTTCAGTCATTTTTTTTTAGTTCGTTTAATTAATAATTAACCCGAAGTTCTTAACATAGCCCCCTTTTTGAAATATAATGAAAAATTCCTGTGGGTTGAGCCCCCCTTTCATAGATCTATCATAGATCTATGAAATTATGAAATAGACTAGTCTTAGTCTGGGCGGATCTTATGCTGCCCCGCAGCGCTGGATTCGCCTTTGTCAATGAGGCGTCCAGTTCCTAAACCGGAAAGCCCCCTGTCCTTGGAGAGTCGCAGAGTGCTCGAACTTGCCCTCAACCTAACCCCGGGACGGGGGATAGCGAGAGCCCTCCGAGTCAACGTACTCTCCGCCATATCGGACTCCTTTTTCTCCAGCGCTTTTTCTAAGATCTCTTTTTCTTTGTTTAAGCGGCAAATCTCCTCCTTTTTTAATTCTATTCGGAGACGTAGATTGTCTAGATACGCCCCATAGCTTGTCAATGCAGCTGGGGATTGCTGCCCTGGCTTTAAGGCGGAAAGTTCGTTGTTTATCCAGGTACGCCCGGCACGGAGGTTGTTTTGTAATTGTATGCACTGCTTCAGGTTTGCGATTACCAGGTCACTTTTGGCACGGATTTGCAGAAGTATCGACTGTTCCACTGTCGCGTAATACTGTTGCAACGCCGCCTCCTGCAATGTCGGAGACGAACTTGACTCGGCATGGTCGACGCTCCCATGCTCGGTGTCTTCTTGACTTTCTGCGGCTACAGTGTCATCCTGTTCTTGCAGTACGTACGAAAGTTCCCTTGCGAGACTTGCCCGCGAGGCGTGTGTTTCGACCGTTCCACTCGACCTGCCATGGTCGACGCTCCCCAGATTGGGGTCATCTTGACTTTCTGCGGCTACAGTTTCATTCTGTTCTTCAAGTACGGTAGATAGTTCCCTCACTTGGGCAGGGGGCCGCCGCGGAGTTAAGGGAGCTTTTGGTTTACCGAATAACCAACCACATAGAATCCCAAAACTCCAATTGATACCAGTTATACCTCCTAAAGCCACTCCAAAGTCTCATTTCACCCGCGTCTGGTATTGTGGTATTCGGTCCATCTCTTCTAGGAATGATTGCTCGGCTTCGTCCCCGAGGTCTGCCTCGTCGTCCAAGAAGGTATCCACGCCCCACTAACTTTACTTGTCGGCTTCCTCCCTTCGAAGATCTCGCATTTCCGCAGCCGGAGGAATCGGATTTGATGGAGGCTTCCGTTTCGGTTTCGGGAACAAACACCCCAAAAGCCAAATAAGAGCATTTAACTCGCGGAATATCGACGTTACAGCATGGAACACAGTCCCAGATCGCGCCATGTTGTCAAACATGGTTACGAGACTTTGAAAGAGATTAACCACTCGCTTAGTCAGTAGAAAGAGATTAAGCAAGCTAAGTCCGATCAACCGTGGTATAATATTCATAATTCTTTTCGTTTCTTTTCTAATGTGCAGGCTAGACACAAAAACTGCCAGGGTATTTACAAAACAACAAACTATATATACGACTGAGTTGCTTATCTGCATACATAAACGGACTAGAGTAGCTAGTCGAAACAATTTGAACATCAAAATCACCTCCCTTTGGATTTTACTTTTACTATGGAAACCGCTAGAATAGAATATAGAATAAGACAGTCCTGAGAATTCCCCCTAAATACTTACACTTCCGTTTCCTCAATCGCATACTATTTCTATTATATATATTATATATTGTTGGTTGGGTTTGTAATGGCGGGCATTCACTATTCAGGGTTCAACTAGCATACCCCGGTGAATTCCACAATTTCAAAATTAGAGAGCGACCTCTTTCCGTTTCGGATCATGGATAAATAGATTTTTTTATCCATGATAGAATCATATCGCGCAAATGTACTATTGTCAATATGACAATATGAAGGTTGCAACCACCAAAACGGAATCAAACCATGCCCCTTACCTAGAGAATCGACCTAGATTCTTTAGTATCTAGGTAAGTTCGAAAGCTAAGAAAAGAAAGCTAAGAAAAGGGGGAATAAGAACGAAAAAATGCTAAAATACTCACATAGGAGAGGATAGCCCAGCCTCCCTTTGCCTACTTTTTCATTCAGTTTAATTCGTTTAATTAACCCGAAGTTCTTAACATAGCCCCCTTTTTGAAATATAATGAAAAATTCCTGTGGGTTGAGCCCCCCTTTCATAGATTTATGATAGATCTATGAAATTATGAAATAGACTAGTCTTAGTCTGGGCGGATCTTATGCTGCCCCGCAGCGCTGGATTCGCCTTTGTCAATGAGGCGCCCAGTTCCTAAACCGGAAAGCCCCCTGTCCTTGGAGAGTCGCAGAGTGGCTCGAACTTGCCCTCAACCTAACCCCGGGACGGGGGATAGCGAGAGCCCTCCGAGTCAACGTACTCTCCGCCATATCGGACTCCTTTTTCTCCAGCGCTTTTTCTAAGATCTCTTTTTCTTTGTTTAAGCGGCAAATCTCCTCCGTTTTTAATTCTATTCGGAGACGTAGATTGCCTAGATACGCCCCATAGCTTGTCAATGCAGCTGGGGATTGCTGCCCTGGCTTTAAGGCGGAAAGTTCGTTGTTTCTTCAGGTACGCCCGGCACGGAGGTTGTTTTGTAATTGTATGCACTGCTTCAGGTTTGCGATTACCAGGTCACTTTTGGCACGGATTTGCAGAAGTATCGACTGTTCCACTTTCGCGTAATACTGTTGCAACGCCGCCTCCTGCAATGTCAGAGACGAACTTGACTCGGCATGGTCGACGCTCCCATGCTCGATGTCTTCTTGCCTTTCTGCGGCTACAGTTTCATCCTTTTCTTTTCGTGCAGTACGGTCGAAAGTTCCCTTGCGAGACTTGCCTGCGAGGCGTGCGTTTCGACTTCCACTCGACCTGCCATGGTCGACTTGACTTGCTGCGGCTACAGTGTCATCCTGTTCTTGCAGTACGGTCAAAACTTCGGGGGGCCGACGCAGAGTTTGTGGGTTACCGAATAACCAAGAACAGAAAATACTAGAACCAAAATTGATACCAGTTATCCCGCCGAACGCCAGTCCAAAGGCGAAGGCTGCTTTGATAAATAACTCATAGAGAGTTTGCATAAGTCGAATTCCTCACTTTGTTTGAAGGGAAAATCGCGGTTGAACTACCTCTACCAGGGGAATCCGAGAATTTCGACGGTTATGGATTTTCCACAGTACTCATGAATACCTAAACAGATCTATTTAGATTGATTCATGATAAAATTATATAGAGCAAATCTACTATTGCCAACATGACAATATGAGGGTTGTAACCACCAAAACGGAAGGTTGCAACCACCAAAACGGAATCAAACCATAATACTCACAGAGGAGAAGACAGCCCAGCTCTCCCTTTCATGGATCAAATCCGTTTTGATCTTCGTCTTGGAGCTTCACTTTTGCACTTTCCAAAAGGGAAATCTTGAAGTATAAGCGGGGAATTTCTTTTGATTTGATCACACTCTGATGGGTCTTTATGGTTTCGTCTAAGATGCTACGCATCCCTTTTTGGAGTGGACCATTTTTGGGAATGCAGTTTCCCAAAAGGCCAATCCGATTAATTCTTGTGAAAAACTCGCGTTCTTTTTCTTTGTCGGCCAAGAGAGTTTTGTTGAACTCCAAAGCCTCATCAAGTTTTTGTAAGCGGACTTGAGTAGATGGGCGCGGAGGAGTTTGTGGGTTACCGAATAACCACACAAAGAGCATACTACAACCAAAATTGAGACCAGTTATCCCTCCTAAAGCCACTGCGAAGACGCCGGCCCATTTTACCAACCAATGATTGAACACGGTACCCCCTCAAAGGTGTCTAGGATTTCCCGGTCAGTCCCTACCTCGACAGTAGGAAACTTGAAAAAGAACCGGGAATTCTGAATCTCTAATTTGTGTTAGATTGATTCATGATCTAATTAGATAGATTCAATATACTATTTTATAGTATTTATTGCCAAGGGTTGAAACCACCAAAACGGAATCAACCCAGAATACTCAGAGAGGATAAGACAGCCCAGCTTTCCCTTTCATGGAGCAAATCCGTTTTGATCTTTGTCTTGAAGCTTCGCTTTTGCACTTTCCAAAAGGGAAATCTTGAAGTACAAGCGTGGAATTTCTTTTGATTTGATCACACTCTTATGAGTGTTTATGGTTTCGTCTAAGAAACCACGCATTGCTGCGTTCTTTGGACCATTTTTGGGAATGCAGTTTCCCAAAAGTCCAATCCGATTAATTCTTGTGAAAAACTCTCGCTCTTTTTCGGCCAAGAGCGTTTTGTTGAACTCTAAAGTCTCATCAAGTATTTCTAGGCGGGCTTGAGTAGATGGGCGCGGGTTACCGCAGAACCACACAAAGAGCCGATTACAACCCCAATTGAGACCAGCTATGCCCCCTAAAGCCACTGCAAAGACGCCCCCCACTTTGGTCACTAATTTGACCAACCAATGATTAGGATTGAACATACATGGTACCCCCTCAAAGGTGTCTAGGATTTCCCGGTCAGTCCCTACCTCGACAGTAGGGAACTTGAAAAAGAACCGGGAATTCTGAATCTCTAATTTGTGTTAGATTGATTCATAATCTAATTAAATAGATTCAATATACTATTTCATAGTATTTATTGCCAAGGGTTGAAACCACCAAAACGGAATCAACCCAGAATACTCAGAGAGGATAAGACAGCCCAGCTTTCCTTACTTTCCTAGATCTAAAATATAGAAATTCAATTCATTAGAGTAGGCCCGGCGGATCCTGCCACGCAGGCCGTAAATCTTGTTCTTCGCCCGGCGCAATCAGTCGATTGCCTGAACCGGAAGGCGGGGCCGTCCGGTTCTCGTGGAGCCTCAGGTTGATGGAACTTTGGCTCAAAACTGCCGGGAGTTGACTGTTCCTGTGGATGTGGAGGGATGCGGTTGGACCAGTCCGGCTGTTTGGGGACTCGACTAATAACCATCGGGACTTCCTTTCGTCTAACAAGGAAAGTTCCGCCGTTAACACGCAACAAGATTCATATAATCCCCTTGCGACACCCTTTTCCAGTCGTAGGAATGACTTTAGGGGCTCTAGATCTCTGGAATCTTCCCCCTCGACCTACCCCTGGCGTCGTAACAGATCCTCGCCAGATTTTAACCGGCGAAGCGCCTCATTGAAAAGTAACCAGTGTTTTGCTGACTGGAACCTTTTTCTTTGAATTTGAAAGTCTATCCGCTGAATTTCTTCAGCAGTATCAAAATTTCGAACCCAAAGATCCACATAAGTATATGGCGGATTCCAAGAAGCCCTGGGGATTTGTACACATCGACACCAGAATACCAAGACACTCCCCCACGACGCCCAAAAGAGAAATTTCCCCAATCCTATGAGAAAGTGAGAAAACCAGTTTCTGAAATTCGAATGCCTTGCGGAGAAAATAAAGAATACACGAACTCGTCGCAACAATTGTAACATGAAAATCACCTCGCTTTGTTTTTTTTTTTAACAATTCGACCCCGGTTCAGTACCCACCTCGACAGTAGGAAACTTGAAAAAGAACGGGGAATTCTGAATCTCTAATTTGTGTTAGATTGATTCATGATCTAATTAAATAGATTCAATATTTTATTGTATTTATTGCCAAGGGTTGAAACCCACAAAACGGAATCAAACCAGAATATTCACGGAGGATAGCAGAGCCCCCCCCGTTCCTTACTTTTTCAGTCATTTTTTTTTTTTAGTTCGTTTAATCAACCCGAAGTTCCATACACAGCCCTTTTTTTGAGATATAATGAACCATTTCTGTGGGGCGAGCACCCCTATCATAGATCTTTGAAATTATTAGTCTGGTCGGATCTTATGCTGCCCAGAAGCTCTGGATTCGCCCTTGCGATCTCCTACCCTGTCCTTGGGGCCCAGAGTGATTGAACTTGACCCCAAGCTAACCTTAGGACGGATCTTATGCTGCCCAGAAGCTCTGGATTCGCCCTTGTCAATGAAGCGCCCGATTCCGACCCTCGGATGGGGGTTCTCGAGAGCCCTCTGAGTCAACGTCCTCCTTGCCAGATCGGAATCATGTTGCTTCAGTGCATTTTGCTCTAAGAGCACTATTTCTTGCGTCAAGCGCTCAATAGTGTCTCTTTGGAGTTGTAGGCGGGACCGATCCTCGTCCAGAAGGCGTTTTTCGAATTCTCCCACTACCTCAATAGCGGAGGTCCCATTTTCGACAATTTAGGATCAGATCCATATAAACGTTTTCCACTTTTGATTTTGAAGATACCGTCTGGTACCTTATTTTGTGAAAGTCTAAGTCCAACTTCTTGATTTCGATTTGAATACAGAGCCCACTCGTAGCTGTTTCATTTTCCTCTCGTTTCCTTTGGATATCCCCAGGAGTCAACCCTACAAGATCTTTTTCTATATTTTCTTCTAAGATTTTGAGATCTTTTTCGAAGTTCTCAAGATCGTTTTGTATTTTGTAATTGTAAGCATCGAATTTGCTGTTTTAGCAATGCTCGATTGTGTTTCTCTTCTGACAGATAGACGTCCACGATTCTCTCTAATACTAATAATAGAAATACATCCCGATCCCGAGTTGTAAGATCAGGAGTTTCATACCTCCTGCTCACCACCGGTAAGGTAAGGAGGAAGATAGCAAGTGAAAAACGGTAACTACTTTGGAAGAGAGTTTTGCAGACGCTGCCTCGGTTTCTTTTACTAGGTCCTTTTTAGTTTTTAGTCTTGATTTGAAGAAGTATCTCTTCAAGATCAAGACCTTATACTGGGAAACTTGCCCTGGAGTCGAGTGGTTCGACCGTGCCACTCGACCCGTCATGGTCTACTTGACTTTCTGTGGCTAGAATCCGAACTTCTTCCTCTGAAAGGACGGTTTAAAGTTCCTATGCAAGTGAAATACTTGCCTTAGAGTCGAGTGGTTCGACCGTTCCACTAGACCTGTCATGGTCGACTTGACTTTCTGTGGCTAGAATTTCCACCTCTTCCTCTTCAAGGAAGGCAACAATCGCCGTGGGCTGACGCGGCGAAATTTGCGGGTTACCGCAAAACCACAAAAAGAGCCCATTACAACCCCAATTGAGACCAGCTATCCCCCCGAAAGCCACTGCGAAAACGCCCCCTAATTTGACCAACCAATGATTCGTATTGAACATGCAAGGTACCCCCAAAAAGTGTGTATGTAGGATTTCCCGGTCAGTTCCCACCTCGCCAGTAGGAAACTTGAAATATAACCGGGAATTCTGAATCTCTAATTTGTGTTCGATTGATTCATGATCTAATTAGTCTAATTAGATCATGAATCAATATACTATATACTATCCTAGATCTAAAATATAGAACATTAGAGTAGGCCCGGCGGATCCTGCCACGCAGGCCGTAAATCTTGTTCTGCGCCCGGCGCAATCAGTCGATTGCCTGAACCGGAAGGCGGGGCCGTCCAATCCTCGTGGAGCCTCCGGTTGATGGAACTTTGGCTCAAAACTTCCGGGAGTTGGCTGTTCCTGTGGATGTGGAGGGATGCAGTTCGACCAGTTCGGCTGTTTGGGGACTCGACTAATAACCATCGGGACTTCCTTTCGTCTAACAAGGAAAGTTCTGCCGTTAACACGCCACAAGATTCATATAATCCCCTTGCGACACCCCTTTCCAGTCGTAGGAATGACTTTAGGGGCTCTAGATCGCTGGAATTTTCCCCCTCGACCTCCCCCTGGCGTCGTAACAGATCCTCTCCAGATTTTAACCGGCGAAGCGCCTCATTGAAAAGTAACCAGTGTTTTGCTGACTGAAACCGTTTTCTTTGAATTTGAAAGTCTATCCGCTGAATTTCTTCCGCAGTATCAAAATCTCGAACCCAAAGATCCACATAAGTATATGGCGGATTCCAAGAAGCCCGGGGGATTTATACACCCCGGCACCAGAATACCAAGACACCACCCCACGACGCCCAAAAGAGAAATTTCCCCAATCCTATGAGAAAGTGAGAAAACCAGTTTCTAAAATTCGAATGCCTCGCGGAGAAAATAAAGAATACACGAACTCGTCGAAACAATTGTAACATTTGAATCACCTCCTGTGGGTTTTTTTTTACTTTTACAATGGAAACCTTTTTACTTTTAGTATTAGTATGGAAATCTATAGAATAGAATATAGAATAAGACAGGCCTGAGAATTCGAAGTCCCGATATATAATATATTATATCAGATAAATCGAACCGATGTGTAAAGAACTAAAAAAGAAGATAGGCGCGATACCGACTGCATTCGGGTAATGATCAAATCCCGGCGCCAGTAACAATCGAATCGATAATTCGGTTAAAAGCAATTCCCGAGATGGATTTCATACTATCTCCAAATTCTCATCTTTCAATTCGAAGCGCAGTGACAGTTAGTGAAGTGATAGGTATCGTAGAGTTTCCTCGAAGCCTAGGCAGCTTACTCCACTCAATCAGAATTAGTGAATTATCCCGAATAAACGAATGAATACCCAGGTCTTCTTTTGATTGGGTCGAGTTATTGATGGATCCTATGACCCATATCAGAATCAAGTACGAGAATTCTTTTTACTTGTTCTATGAATAGAAATTCTTGTAAGAATTAATGGAATGATTGAAAATGGAAAATTCTATTTGAGTTCTTTCCTATTTTGATTTTTTTATTTGATTGTTCCTTCCGAAAGAGATAAGAGCTGGTGAATCGGAAACAATTCAATTACTAAGAATCGAAAAAACTTTGATTTTCTTATGGAACATACATATCAATATGCATGGATCATACCTTTCGTTCCGCTTCCGGTTCCTCTAGCAATAGGAGTGGGACTTCTTCTTGTTCCAACGACAACAAAAAATCTGCGTCGCATGTGGGCTTTTCCTAGTGTTTTATTACTAAGTATAGTTATGCTTTTTTCGGCCGACCTGGCGATTCAGCAAATAAACGGGAGTTCTATTTATCAATATGTATGGTCTTGGACCATCCATCATGATTTTTCCTTAGAGTTTGGCGACTTGATCGATCCACTGACTTCTATTATGTCAATATTAATTACTACTGTTGGAATCTTGGTTCTTATTTATAGTGACAATTATCTGTCTCATGATCAAGGATATTTGAGATTTTTTGCTTCTATGAGTTTTTCCAATGCTTCCATGTTGGGATTAGTTACGAGTTCTAATTTGATACAAATTTATATTTTTGGGGAATTCGTTGGAATGTGTTCCTATCTATTAATAGGTTTTTGGTTCACGCGACCAATTGCGGCAAATGCTTGTCAAAAAGCATTTGTAACTAATCGTGTGGGGGATTTTGGTTTATTATTGGGAACCTTAGGTCTTTATTGGATAACGGGTAGTTTCGAATTTCGAGATTTGTTCAAAATAGTCAATAACTTGATTGAGAATCATGGGATAAATTCTTTATTTCTGACTCTGTGTGCCGCCCTATTATTCCTCGGTGCAATTGCGAAATCGGCCCAATTCCCCCTTCATGTATGGTTACCTGATGCCATGGAGGGACCCACTCCGATTTCGGCTCTTATACATGCTGCTACTATGGTAGCAGCGGGCATTTTTCTTGTAGGCCGGCTTCTGCCTCTTTTCGCAGTTATACCTTACGTAATGAATCTCATTTCTTTGATAGGTATAATAACAGTACTCTTAGGAGCGACTTTGGCTCTGGCTCAAATAGACATTAAGAGAAGTTTCGCTTATTCTACAATGTCGCAATTGGGTTATATTATGTTAGCTTTCGGTATGGGGTCTTATCAAGCTGCTTTATTTCATTTGATCACTCATGCCTATTCGAAAGCATTATTATTTTTAGGCTCTGGA